AGTCGTGTCGTCATCTTGACCGAGCACACATCCCATGGACGTCTCTGTGGTAGATAAGTGGAGCAGTAAGGGCCTTCCCGCGAGCTAAGTGACCATGGATTCCCAAAGATGAGTCTACATATATATATAGCATAGCACAAGACGGTTTCAGACTAAAGGGAACAGCCTGATCGCTTCTTGCTAATCCTGCCTCTAAAGAGCAGTTGCGGGCAAGACGACTTGATTAACAAGATGATTGTTCTTTAAACCTAAACTAATGAATGAAAGAAATGTTGGTCCAGGCTTGGGGCGGCTTGCTTCCCTACCAGAATCTCAGGCTTGAAGGACTCCGAGGCAGATTTATCTGTTCATAAAATAGGGGGACAGAGGAGCTCTTACTTGACCAGTTGTGGCCTCAGCCCTCTGCTCGGTCGCCTAAGCGCTTTGGGTGCCAGATGAAGAAGGGCGTAGCTCGCGTAAATAAGAAGGGTGAAAGAGCGTATTATATGATTACTGAGCTACCTTGATTGCAGGATCACGGAACGCGGGCAATGATGATAGATCACTCGGGCCTATTCATTTTATCAGTTTCGAACTTGTCGATCTGCAAGACAGATTTAGCTTGGGGACAACTGAATCCCGGGTTATCAAGAAAGGGAGGGGAATAGCATAAGGTTGACCTTTCTGTGGTCAAAGAAATATCCGGCTCTCGTAGACTGAGGAGAGAGAGAGAGGACCCCTTTCCCATTTACGGTAGGAGTTTGGGGCGAACAAAGATCAAGGCCATACCCAGGACTTTCAACTCTTAGAACTTGCGAACGACTTTTCAGTGCGCTCAGTCACTTTTTCCATGACGCTACTTCTCCGCCTCCTTTGAAGATGACGACCTATCGGCAGACTCCTTATCCTTAGCCTCAGGTGAGGACCCTTCGGAATGGCTAACCAGAGGAGAGGTGCGTGCGGGATATTTGGGCGGAGAGAGGATGATCACTAAGAAGGGAAAGGCCAAGTTCGGCAAGCAATTCATCCAACAACTGAAAGAAGGAGATTGACGGCACCTAGTTCTCATCCGACACAACAGAAAGAGATGGATTTACTGCAAGCTTATCAGTGTCTTTCTCGACTGGACGAAAGAAGAGATGTACCACCCGAACATCTGGTTTAACAACTGCGCATCCCGACTACCCAACAACAACAGCGACAGCGGAACTCAAGCCTTGAGAAAGAAGCCGCTACGCTAAGGTCAACGCTAAAACAAGCTCGGTAAGGCTAACAACCTACGCTCTGACCAACTCTGGTCAATCTAAAACCCGACTGGGAACGCTAAAGAAAGACCAACGCGCTTTAATCTATGCTAAGCCGAAGACTCCTTAGTTTATTACTTAACCGGAGGTGTAGTATTAGCGCCAACCACCACCGAAGTCAAGGCGGGATCAATGACTCGCCGAAACCGGTCAATGAGGAAAGATCGCTAACTCACTAACTCACGGAGGGAACATCGTACGCGAAGCGTCAGGCGTCAATCAAGTTCTTTGCGTGGTGTTTAGTCAAGAGGCGCACAGTCATTGACTGCATCCGTCCGTCAGTCAAGTTATTAGCGTGTCATGGTGTTAATTGATGTTATGGGGTTGGGCGTGCAGCTAACGCACTCTTCTTCCTATACTATCTGATATATACGACGAGCGGGGGTTCTCGTATCGCCGCGGAGTGGGACTGCTATTACTCACTCACTGACTTATAACTGCTTAACTAACTACTGTATTTACTAACACTGAGGAACTGCTATTAACAAGTCCAAGTCACTAAGCAAGGAAGCGTACTCTGATTCTGTCTCCGATCCCTATCTCTCAATAACTCAATTAACTAACTACGGAGAGTCAACAGTGTAACTAACTCTTGGCATCGGGGGGGAGAGTGAATTCCCTAACTCTATCACTCACGGAGGGATCTATTCACAATAAGTCCGGGGCAGGCGGAGGAAAGAAAAGAACATAGAGAGGGAACCACGCAGACACTAAGTCAAGGAAGGGCACCCCTCATCCTTTACTTGGACTAAGTCAAACAAAATCACTCTACTGCGGATCCTAAATAGCTCAACTGATGTCCCTAACTCCTCCGCTTCCTCTCCCTGCTTTTTGTAGGGCGAGTGAGTCTCCGCTTCCTAGTCTTGCTTCTACGACAGGACAGCTCCGCTTCCTCTATCCCCATAACTCAATAAGTCAATAACTCGTCAATTAACATTGAGGGACTTGTGTGAGGGGTAGGTTTAGTTGAAAGGAAGGCAGCGGGTAATGCGATATCCGGAGAGGGAGAGTGAAGTCAATTCCCTAACTCAAGAAGAAGTCGATGAGGGACGTGACTCTTTCACTCATCCATTCCGCCTCCCTGCCACGCCTCAACTACTTAGTTTGACTTATTATAGTGTCCACGCCGCCAAGCAACAGAACTTCCTCGCAACATCCTTAACGCCGACAACAGTTATTATCTTATTATAGTTCCCACGCCCTTCCTAACTCCTCAAACTCTATACTGCCTCTACTTCCTCTATACTCCTTTCTGACTTCGTACCTCTATACGCCTAACTACCTAACTACTCCCCTACGGGTAAGAGTTAGTGTGTTGTTAGCCGACACGCCCTACTCCTATACAGTCGAGCATTGAACCTAACATCTCTCCGCACCTCCGGTGGAGAGTTAGAGTAGAGTGAGGGGAGTTAGCTGACACTCCCAGCTGGCAAGCAAACAAAGAAGAGGAGGTGCAAGACGCCAAGCAAGGTAATTTGGGGGTGTCCCATCCCAGGCCGGAGGCGCCAAGCAACTACTTTCGGAGGCCTGCCAAGACAAGGAACCTGACGCAGCACTCCCTCTCGTACCTCACGCCTTACCGGAAAAGAGTGTGCACGCCTGCCATGCCTTTCGCCAAGCCTCCCATGATTGATTAACAACCGGAGGTGGACACCTAAACTCCTTTAACCGAAGGAGGTGGACTTGACTGAGTTATTTAGATCTATTTTTCAGATAAAGTACGAATTCTCATATCGAGAGAATCAAGATTCCCTTAGGGAAGACCTCATTCTCTTTATATAGGATACGCCAGCCAAGCAACTTCCGTGAAACAAAGCAACTCCGGAGGCCGAACACTCCGCCTAACTACACTACTCGCTTCCCCGCAGCTAAGTATAAGAAAAAGAATATGCGTGTTGTTATGAGTGTTGTTAGTGATGAGTTAATGCGTATATGCGGGTTGTTACACACCTGCAGCTCAAGTAAAGAAAGAGAAAGACGATGCGGGGAGGCGCAGCCGACAGCGTATAGTTATTCAAATAGAAGAGTCGTATCGTCGAGTCGAATAAGACGGAGTCGAAGACGCATCACCGCAGGCGCAGAAGAGATAGTCAAGTTAGTAGCGGGGCGGGGAGGCGGGGAGTCGAAGACGCACCTACGAATCGAATACTCAGACTATGCGCCTTCGGCTATGTGATTAACTCCGCTTCGGGGAATCGTATATAGTCGACTCGGCGCACCTCTGTAGCTCAGTATAATAAGAGTCGAAGCGAAGTGCTTATCTGTATTCCTTCTTGCCTCCTAGCAGCTCTCAAGCAGTGAGCTTCTTCATTCCCCATAAGACTAGCTCTGCCTTGACTCTCTTTCCTGGCTGAGTAGCTACATCCGCAGGGCTGCCTTTATCCTTATTGCGCGAGGCTCAATTGAGAATGATCGGCCGCGATCACTGCTGACGACTTTTGCCAAGGGGACATAAGTCATCGCCTTCTACGACAAATAAGTGGCTGAAACTTCAGACTAAGCCTGCCGGCGTGACTTTGAAGTTGATACATCGTCGTGAGCGAGATCCATACTTACAAGCAAACTTCTCTGCCCTGATTGCTTATTCTACTCTGCCTGATCTGATCTTCTATTTCATCACTAGAACGAATTCTCAACCTACGAGCTCGAACAACCAATCTTGTTCTACCATACTACTTTATCTGCCTTCGTCAGTTTCAGTCTCAGCCTTCAGTGGCAGGGATGGTTGTTGATGCAGACTTCAACTTATACTCTCTCCTTGGGTGACTTATCCAGGCATCATCCTCAGTTCTTTTGAACAGCTGAACAGCCTTCAAGGCAGGTCTTCGCGGAAAATGACTAGTGAAGATAGAAAGAATAGCTCTTGCCTTCCTTCTGTAAGCTCGATCTTTGCTTTGGTCTAACAGAGCTACTATGCTCTTTGCCTTGGCATTCGGGCCGAACTGATAGTCGATCGGGGCTCCTTGTCTCTTTAACTCAGTCCCTGCCCACCTCTGACTTGCTCTGACCACAAAGCAAATTGCTTCATATACTCTCCCACCCTAGCATAAAGAAACTGCTCCTTGCTTGACTTCTTCCCTACACTTAAGTAGTGTCCTCCTCAGGCATACGGACAGCTTTTCAGTACTGGTCAGAGAAGTTTGCTTTCAAGTCAGAGACATTCTGAAATTCTTTTGTATCGCGCACTAGAAGTCATCGACCATGGCACTAGGGTCCGAATAGGACGTGAGCAGTGAAGCAGAGTAGCCAGAGAAAAAGATGAAGATGACAGAACTTCATCAACTAATTCCCATCGCCAGGAGCTTCTTCTTTTTGATCTCTTCTTAGAGCTCTCTGCTGAAGCAGAAAAAGAAAGATTTGCTTGAAGCAAAAGATCGATCTCAAATCATATGTTTACACACTGCTGAGGTTTAGTTGGCACAGGCGGAACCCTAATCTCATCAGCCTTCTTCACCAATGTTTTTCCCTGCAAATCGTGACCAATCTTCTTGCAATATTTGACATACTCCACTGCCATGCACCGCCGTCTCCAGTACCTATCCAGATCCGCGTGAGGTTTGAGTCGAGTTCGATGCATGCATATGCTTTGGTGATTTCACTTGTGGAGAGAGCAATGAGATTATTAGGATCGAAGAAACAGATTCGCTGGCTAAGATAAGAGAATAGGAAACCGAAGGTTCCTCGTTGAAAAGCCTAAGTAATAATAACTTGAAGAAGCGGAAGTGACGTGATGTATATAGCCGTCTCCTTCAGCGAGAAGTCATCCTCTTGAAACCGAATCGGATCCAATCCACTAATAACAAAGTCTGAGGCAAAATGACATCGTCCCTCAGTTCTGAAAATCGGATGTCTTGGCGAACCGAAAGGGGACCCTAGAAGAAAATAGAATGTTGGCGGAGAAGATTCAGGCTCCTCTCTAGAGAAGAAAACTGCGGGCTCGCACTTGTCAGTGAATGCTGGAGAATGAACGAACGGGGAAGGCTTGAGATTGGTCAAAGCCAGAATACGCGCATAAGACTTCCGCGTGGGGAGGAGCAGAAGGAGGGGAGGGTGATGATCGAAAAGCTAATGCGCTTACAAAATCATTGAGGGCTAGCTCATACGACCGAGTATGTAAACATCAGATCAGGCGGATCCCCCCAAACTGCTGAGACAAGCACAGACCTATGTATGGAATAGCAAAAGTGCTTTATTAAGCAAGCACGCAAGAAGCCTTCCGCCCAGATTAGGTTTATGCTCCATGCAACCGATGCCAAGCTTGCAAGTATATCTGTGAATTTACTAGAAGCCTGACACGCGCCCTGAACATAACTTTAGTCAAAAAGTGTTGTTGTGATGGCATAAATTCGTAGACCACGTATCTTTGTGCCCAGCGAGGGGACGACACAGACTCTGGAGACACTCAGGAACAATATTCCCTTTTTCACCTGCATTCAAGCCCACGGACACATAAGTATCCTGCTCTATTCATAGCGGACATGTACACAAAAAATGTCTGTATCCGCTCCTGAGACGACGCATCGAGAAAGGCATAAGCGTCCGACTGAAAAGAGGCAAAAACTAGGGCTCGGTTAGGGTAGTCAATTCTGATGACGAAAGAAAAGCTCGGGTCTTCGAAACCATTGCATTACTTCGCTGCCCGTAGTAAGCTTCCAACTGTGTCAGTATGAGGCGTCAAGCCCCCACCTAAGCATAAGCACCTAGGCTGGAACCCGGTCTTCACTCAAGTTTTGTTGTATCTTGACCCCTTTCTATCTGGGGAATAGGCTAACTATGGCCCCTAAGACTAAGAAGTGCGAGAGAGCCTTCCACGCGCCTTCCTTTTTTTATTAGCAGACATTGCAGAAAGAACGGACGAGTCAAGTGAAGTTCTCCAAGAATTTCTTGTTCTGCCACAAAAAAGCTTTTCTTATTAGCGGAGTTGGTTAAAGGAAGTTTTTCAGCTGTTCGCCCCAACACTCTGGGGATTCCCGGCAACCCTGTTTTATAAGCTAATGCCTGACTATGATCTCTGAGCTCCGGGCTGGAAATAGCATCCAATATAGATCAATCTGGTTCGGCTACACCAACTGCCGCATCGCCCTACTCAGCAGTAGCAGACGAGTAAGCAATAGAAAGAGATTCCGCTAGCTAACCAGAAAGAGGAATTTTTCCCTTCCCTCTCCTCGCTGACGCCGTTTCTTCTTTGATTCTGATAGATAGAGTGAGCGGGGAACTCTAAGCTATTCTTGCTCTTCCTAAAATATTCTCTATGAACATCTCCGGGTATTGACATCTCGGGTCTAACTATCAGTTACCGCACTCAACTCACCTAAGAAAGGGCAAAGCTACTTTCATACTCCCTAGGAAGCCCTTCCTTTATCAATTCGTTTTTGAATCATACTATTCCGTGGAAACTGAGACTGGAAGTGAAGGGGAAGCCGAAGGGCTCAATCCAACTAGATTTTCTACCGGAGCCCATTTACCAACTTTCAACTATAAAAAATCAGAGGATTTACCCGCTGCTGCTGGACAGTATTGAAGATTGGGGTCCTCTTTCGCTGACAATGAGGAGAAGGTGATCTGCCAAATGAAGAATGTCCAACATTGATGTGATGGCAATCCAGTAGTGGAACCGAAAGTCTCGAAGAATTTATATATATCTTTTTCCTCTCCAGCTCTAACCAATTCAAGGAATGAGTCCTCAAATTCAGTCTGTCTAGAAGAGGAGGCCTTGATGTCAGTTCTCTTATCAGAGGACTTGGATTGAGTTCAACGTGCAGATTTTCCGTGTGAATTTGGTTAAAAAAGGAAAGGAAGGAGGATAAGTGACAGTACCATCCCCGGTATGTATCCAAAAAAAGAATGAATTCAAGGTTCGCACGATCTATTCACTTATGTCATATCATAGTTTAGTGGATTTCGCTTCGCCTCAAATTAGCTTGTTGTCTGGGCATTCTATCTTATTGACTGTTCTATTTGATCTCCTCCCTACTCTTCGATCTGATCTTTTGATGTCGATGTTCGAATGACGTACGTTAAGCATATGTTCTTTGATCAAAGGGGGATTAGCTTTCAAAACTTCGTTCCCTTGCCGTCCTAAAGGCTGATTTTCAACTTGAAATTCTATCGATGATAGAGGGCGGCGATTCCCAGACTTGAAAGTTTCACATTATCCTTTTTTTAAGCCTTGGGTCTTTTATCCTAGCCCAGAACCCATTCCAATTGGAACACTGCTCGGCCAGCTACTACTACTATTGATAGCTCTGGAACACCGTCATTTCCACATTCATAAGCTACATCAACTACCGCAGCATTTGACTGAGCAACGGAACCCGAGCTCGCAACATAAGTTGGTAGCGTTTACTTACCGTGGGAAAAGCCTATTGGCTACAACCTCCGATGACGCAAAAGCAGTTTGATTATCTACTGAATCTGATTCCTGGGGGACTGAGGTGTTCTCGTCTACAGCAGCCAGCTAAGAAGCAGCAGAAGATAAAGTGGCAGCAGGCCCGCTTAGCGCCCTTTCTCTTCTATTACTGCTAGCAATCAATCATAATATAGTATAGACTCTTAGCTCAAAGAAGACCCAGGCAACGCCAATCTCGATTCAAAAGCAACTACATCAAGAGGTTTCCCTACTACCGGCGTCAGAGCATTGAACGATTCCTACCCTCTGCCCTTCTTTTAACAAAAATGCATTCCTTCGCACTGTGCTTGACTTTAGCATTTTGGCTCTTTGACGCACTCTTTTCCTTAATGCCTGTTGGCTGACGCACTGTGCTCTTTGCTTTTAGTCTCGCTAGCTATGAAACTTCAACATCAACTGCAAAAGAAGAATTTTCACGCCCACCAATCACTTTCTGCGGAAGCTCAAAATTTTCTTGTAAATCATCCAAGTCCTCTTGGGACATAAAGCTCGGCTCCTCTTCTGCTCGGAACTCTCCAGCACGTGGGTGGGGCTTGAGCAAGCGCACGAACCGGGCCAGGCCAATTTCACCTTCTCCGAAAATGTCTTCTTTCACCTCGGCCATCATCACTTCATCGACTTGCCTGTCGACTTCCCCCGATCCGTTTCCGTTACCGCGTCCAGTCACCATCGTGACGTCCTCAGAATTGACGTCTCCTAACCTGGTGGACTCATAAGCCAAGTGGGAGACTATCATATACTATAATATGTTTTCCCAAGCCATCGACGAGTCGAACCCTAGCCTCTGCATAGATAAGCGTGCCGGACCCCTTAACCTGAACCACTCCCATTGCCTGAGCTACGGCAGACTATAGGGCTTTCGCCTGACTCTTCGACTGGACTATCCTCTCAGATCCAAGATAAGAAGAAATGCCTCACTCCCGCGATACTAAACTATCAAGTTTTCTCCGGAATCTTTTGCTTCTATGCGGCTCGCTTCCGATAGTATGGTATGGTCTGCTTCCTCCCCCGCACCCAACGATTGATCAGAGCTGAGTTCCACTCAACGAAAGAAGAAGGCGAGTTGATTGAATTCCATCTGCTACCTAGCCTTGGCCTGTGACTCTGGCCTGGGACTCAAGCTACCTATAAATAGTCAACTACCCGATCCTTTCCACTTGGCTGGTCGGGCATAATCATAATGATTGGTCTGGTCTTACCTCACAGCCTCTTTTTCAGAAAAAAACTTCCTAGCGCGATGAAACTCCGTTCTCCTTGAAGCCTGGTCTGCTTCTTCCATGGCTTAGTAGCTCAATCCTTATTCTTCCCTGTCTTTTGCTATCGGAGCTGACCTGACTGACTTTACCGAGGAGAGGAGAACTAAGATAAAAGATCACTTTTTTTTAAGGAGTCGGGTATGCGGGGAATCGGAGTTCGGGAGTTAGAGAATTGAGGTTCTCAGGCCTCGGACGTACTTTCCATTGGAGAGGAATTTATATGCTCGAGCAAAGCGAGAGGAAGCGGAAGATTAAGTCTTCATTCGTGATAATCTTCCTATTGACCTAGGAGGTCAGCCCCGAAAGATTATACGGCAGTCTCGATCTTTATGATTCAACTTCTCTTTGCGAGCTAGCCCGGTGCCCCATAAACCAGCTCTTCTCAGAACCCGGGGGAGAGACTCAAAGCTGTCTCTTGAGCTCGGGTATTGGTGAAGCTGAAGCTGCTCGAGTCTGCTGTGGCTTGCATGGTCCGCCAAGGAATTTTGAAGCCATCGTTTGTGCGTCTGTCTCCCTGATCTTGGCACATGCTGCTTCCTGCTTCTGGATTATTTCCTCGTTGAAAGGTTGCTCGATAGTTTGATCACCGGCTTGCTCAGATATACACGATGTTGTACCTTCAGTAGAGCCTCATTTAAAAGTATGCTCGGTTATAGTTTGTATAGTGCTTCTTGATGGTGATCGTTCGGTAGTGAGGTATTCGGTTATTCAGTGCTCGGCAGTTGTTTCCCTGGATGTTTAAATTCATTATGTTACTTTGGGCTGTTCGGCTGGATTCTCTGCTATTTGCTCGGAGGGACGGGACGGATATCAAATTAAGTTAAGGGATATTTATTCTCTTTATTCTCGGCGCTCGGCTGGAATATTGATTGTTGGCACCTGGGGTGGGGCATTGTGCGCCTGGAGATTTTTTGTTCGAATGTTGGCTCCTCAGTTGGTTGCTCGGAAATCACTGTGCCAGAATATTCTTCGTTGGACTCTGCCTCTGCTGATTTTTGCATAGGTATTTCCCCACTTAGCTGGTTTAGGATGTCCGAGTGCGTGATTACCTTGCTGATTTTATATGCCCGAGTGTTGTCCTTCAGACCTTGGCCAATCACACAACCAATACCTGCACTTATCGCGCCCACTCTCGCTCGGAGGGATCACTTGCTTGTTCTGCACTCGTTACGAGAGGCTGAGGGTCCGAGCTGCTTTGTTCCTGAATGAGCCTTGGAACCCGAGTCTTCATGGTTTTTCTTTCTGGCCTCTAACCAAAATCTTGTTCGTACTCCGGTGTCTTATCTCAAATCCGCTGATAACCAGGGACGAATATGTTAAGCCCTTCTGGAAAATCCCCATAGTTATGATCCTCGAAGCGCCAGGGAAGAGGGAATTTGCTTGCTTCGCAACCTTGGTTGATGGTCTTGGCTAAAAAAGGGGGAGAGAGGAATTGAGTCAGTTCAAAAAATCAGATGAATAGATGGAGATCAGAGGACGACTTGAGGAAAGTATAGGTCGGATGTTTCCGTGAGCAGTAAGCAGCGGATCTCCCCCTTTTTTGGGGAAAGCTGGTGGCCCTTTTGGCGTGTTAATTCTTTCGACGGGGCGGCCTGATTTGTTCGGTAGATCCGGTCGAGGTGGTTTTCGTTTACCAGCGCGTAGGTGGTCTAAGTTCCTATGACCGAGTCTTTCTGGCCCCTGTGAACATCTTTTCTTAATGTATTAAAGAGGGCCTCTCTAACCGGTGAAAAGTGGTAGGTGTCCACTAACGGCCATTCCTGGCTCGGCTCCGATAACGCAATTCCGGGAGGAGTCGGTAGTTGGGCACTGGATCCCTTCGGACCTGGAGAACGTGTGACGCTGGGTCGGGGTTTGGTGAACCAACTGGTCGCTCCTCTAGTTGAAGTATCGGGCCCCTCTTTCGTTGCCTAGGTTACACCTTCGGAATACCCCAGACGGGGATTTCGCTCTACTCCCCCCAATCTTCACTTTACGCCACGCCGACTCTCCGTCGTGGAATTAGACCAAGGGGAATCTCTATAGGACCCCGTCTCCCTCATCTTTCGCACGTAGGAGATCGAGACACAGCCCCAGGGTGTCTATGGGTAAGTAGATCGATCGCCCTAGATAGACAACTACATAGAGGGTCTCTACAAGTCTAAAAAATCATTCTCATTATTTATCGGTAGTTGTCCGGTCGTACCCGAACAATAATATTCCAGAGGGAAATGCACCTAAGATCAAATATTTCGAGCCAGCTTCCGTGGAAAATTCAGACTTTCTTTTTGATGCTGCGATCACATAAAAACATAAACTTTGAGGCTCAATAGCTAAATACATGGCAATTGAATCATGAGCCGGGATCATAAAGAGCATACTGCGAGTAGGAAGTGGAATTAATACAATGAATTCAGAAGCATCAAACCTCTCTTGTTCGAAAGAATCGAAACACATCGAAATGGTACCAGCCGTACTTAATAATGGAAGGATTTGGCAGAAATATGTAGAATTGTCCCTCCTAAAAAGATTATTCCAGAATAAATGGGCAATAGTTAGGAGAGGTGCGCCAGCGGCGAGCAGAAGCAAGGTTATTAGATACCGAAGGAAAGCCCGGCCAGAACCACACGTGCAAGTTTCCCTGCATGTGGCTCGTCCGTGATAACTTCTTCGGATTTGCGTGAACTAGCGGACCGATCACTAAGTGGGGATGCTCCCTCCAGCATGAGCGAACCTTTTCGGAACTGGTTAGGAATGGGCGCCACTATCCCAGCTCGGATCCAGCCAGGTTTTATTGATCATGTCCCCTTCCCAACAACCTGCGGCCTTGTCTTGGGGCGTCTTTGGCTTTACGAGATCAAGCCCACCGGAAAAATCAAAGAAAGTCTTTCTCTTCCCGTTCCGGGTCAACGTGAGGTAGAGGTGCCTCCCCTTCCCAACAACCTGAGGAAATCGCAATGCATCTTGCTCAGCAGGCCTAGCTTGGAGTGGGAGTGTAGCAGGGGGTAAGGAAAGTGGCCTAAGAGAGAGAGGAAGCCAAACCAACCCAGGGCCTATTGAGCGCAGCTAAGCTAATATGCGCCGGAGAAAGCCAGGTGCCGGAGGTAAGCTCCATTCGGTCCGGAGCATTGATTCCCCATAACGAATAGGCTAGCTCTATCTCTCAATTGCCTATCCTGTGCTCGAGAAGGTCCCTCAGTTCCTCGGCCTCGAGGTGCATTTAGTTGTTTTAGATTAGACTAGGGGGATTCCCCACTCCATGGCACCTTTCGCTCATCCATTCCGCCCGCCCGTCCAGACGCGGCGCCCTTTCTCATTATCATCTACCGCCCTTTCTTTCCTCCCGTCCCTTCACGCATGAAGATCGTCGTATCTATGCTCGACTTCGGTTGCCGGTGCAATAGGTAGGAGTACATTATGGCAGGATCAGTCACCCGGGCAAACCAACCCTCCTCCAAGAAGAATTGTGCTATGTCCCCCCGAGACCCCTATAGAGCGAAAGAGCTGCCTGGTGATCCCTAGGTTGCAGCACGTCCGGTCGTTAACTCCTCGCGCCGCTGCCGCCGTTTCTAGGACCGACCGACGCCTCACCTGCACAGGTACCTACGTAGTGTGGGTCGCACATTCAACATAGCGTTCGGACTCATGTGCCTTCCAGAACCAGGGGAGTTCCCTTGCTCCTGCTGCGTACGATTAGCCAGCCTTGCGGCGGAAAAAGGATTAGGACGTCCCCCCATGCTACGGTTCCCCGCGGTCCGGCCGCATTAGGTTAGGGAGCTGGGCGATAATAGCTCCTCCGCATCCCAAAGCGCGCTGCCCTCCTAGGCGCGCAACACTAAGTAATCCAAGCCAACCCACATTACTGACTAACGGTGGATAATCATCTTTCTTAGAGGTACTAAATACAACTCCATGAATGAGCAAAATGAAGGTTGCGTTAATGATAAAGATCTCTGGGGAAACCGCTAAAAAAAGATTGAACATGTAGGAGGGAGGAGAGATAACGAATTCTGCTTTCATTTCCCCGTCTGGAGCACTGAGTTACTTACGGTCCCTCAGCAGGCAGAGGGGAAGGGGATGGAAGAAGGGATAGGATAACAAAAGAAGATTGAAACCTGTGTCCCGGGGCGAGAAGCACTGAAAACAAGGCTTTCGGCCACGGCCTCTCTTCTCGATTGAAGCACATGAAAATCAACTTCAAGGACCGACGGGCGCACGCACGAGGCGGGCCCCTTATATAATAGAGGTGGACACCGGCAGGAAAAAAAGACGATCCAAACAAAATCAAACCCATGATTACGATTAAAAGGAACAATCTATGCTTCAGAATTTGCATCATGTAGCTCCCTACGGGAAAGAATTTTGCTCCTTAACGACCAAAAGTCCTCGGACCGCGCCCCATGTTCCCTCAGGTTATCTCGAATCCCGCAGAGGGTTTCCAGCTTATGTTCCCCAGAGGCGGTCCGTGGATTGGCAAGCGCTTCTGCTCCCCGCTCAATCCAGTTACCCGTTGGGTAAAGGACGGACATTTGCTGGATAATCTCGGCCTTGACCTCGAAGAGATCCTCTGCTTCGAGACGGGTCAGATAGCATCTTTCGGAAGACGGGAAAGGCTCGTTTAGTAGACAGCGAGCGAGCAGCAAGCGTAGGCAACCCTAGTTTAAATAAGGCGCTTGCGGCATAATACCCTATATGCACCCCTTCGTCCCTCAATAATCATTGTGTCGTCTCGGAAATTCTAAAATCGCCAAGCTTAGCGCCCTATCTTTATCTCTATCCACGGAGATACCTCTCTATGAATCGATCGTCACTATCCTCTATCCGGATAGATATGTCCCTATATATAGCGGCGACTACGCCGATCTTTTTTTATATGTTTTGGCCACGTCCCTTGGAGCTCCGAAGAGGAAGGTTTGGATCTTTCAATCTTATGTCGTGAGGGATGTGACCTATGTTAGGTCCATAAGATACAACAGCTTTTTTTGTTCTATGATTCACCTCCGAATAATGAGTAGGTAGTTCGATCCTTTTTATTCTTCTCTTCCTAGTAAACTGATGGGGGGACCCAGAGCAATAGGTCGAATTACTATATAAGGAAGACTTATAAACAAAAGGACTTTTTGTTCGAGTAGGAAGATTTAGGTTTTTCTCGTTCCTTCTCTTCGATAAGAATAAGTATTTGAAATGATACAAATTCCTCTTCATTCTGTTGTGCTCAGCGAAGGAACTGCCTAAGCATACTTTTTCGGATCCAAACTTCTTTGTTCTTTCTAAGTCTTCTTCTTGCATAGAAGAACGCAACTCTTGCAAAAACCGGGATTTTAGTAGTAGGCGGCACCCCCTCTTAGTTTTGAGTAGGCGGAACCATTCAGTTTTGGTTCTTCTCCACATTCTTACCGGGTGGGCGCAAGCGCCTATGATTTTATCAACTGATATGTCGATATAGAAAGATCTCCTTATTTCTTCACCGCAGGTTCTCGCGTCATTTTCTTGAAAAGATATTAGATCACCGTGGGACACTTTAAAATGAGTCATGCTTACCATTCCATTATTCACACAAAGCCTTCGATGACTTATCGGCTGCCTTGCTTGACTAATAGTTTCACGAAAATGGAGACGAACCGGAATAACGTCCGATCTTGTTTCTGGATTGAGTTGTAAAGGTATATATGAAGTTTGTTCTGTTCCTCTGTGCATCTCTGTGATGGGTAAATCCCCATGAAAAAGGGGCAACTTTCGTGTAGTTTGTGATTTGATGTAACTGTTTAGATTTTCTCTCTCCGAAAGATTGATCTTAATGGATCTCTTCTTGTTCCTCAATCTTCCGAGAATGCGGCGTTGTATTTTTGTAAGTTCTCTGTTCCGAACATTTCCTTGAAGTAGACGACAAGTTTTAAATCTTAATGCAGGCATGGCATATCTCGTTGAATCCGTCTTTTTCGCCACACCAGGGCTATGGGAGTCGAACCCAATTCTTCCACTACCCCAGGTAGATGATGACAGCTGCGCAAAGACGAGGCGCTTGCGGAATTGATAGATAACGCACTTGACTGATCTATCTACGGCCCAATCTCCTTCAAATATTCCCCTCTCACTTGACTGATCACTCTCTCAAACTCCGCCGTTAATGCTCAATCAGTAGGAAGTTTGCTTGAACCCCGGTGACCGGCCTCAGAATAGGCACCTTTGGGCGCTGGTTCCTCAACCCGCTAGTGCACTTGAAGCGAAGCATGCAATTAGGCCCCCCTTTCGAGTAAGTTCCATTGTCTGATTTTGCTCTTCCAGTTCGTCAAGGATCAACGCTTATACCCAGGGTTACCGGCCACAGCGGGACACTTTCGTTCCCATGAATGCTGGGCACATATGGCTCCGTGGGCTTCTCAATCTCTTTCTTTACTCGAAGAGCACAATCTTCTGATTTATATAACGAAATTAGTTGTTTATCGATCAAATGCTGAGTTTAAGAGGTAACCAGAGATTTATATTAGCCTACTTTTCCTTCGCAAGCGCCTCGGTCAGCTTAGTTTGAGTAAGGTAAGGCAAGGCAAGGCAAGGAGTGAAACCACTTATTATTTAAGGAGTGAAACCACTTATTATTTAAGGAGTGAAACCACTTATTATTTATAGTGAAACCACTTATTATTTATTATAAGGAATTCTACTCAAGTTCAAAGTGAGGCTTCGGGTCACACAAGGTTTCGATAATGGAGAAAAGGTTTCGTCTTTTTAACACGAGTCGAACGAGGCGGCCTAGAAGCCCTACGAAGCGGTTTTGAAAGCAGAGACTCATAGCCCCAGGGGCTGTGAAAGTAGATGTCTCTAGGCGGAGCCCTGTCGGAAACCGGGGAGGCAAAGAGCCGTTTAATACCTGAGCAAAGACCACTTCCAAAGAAAAGATGTCACGCTCATAGCGAACCATACATAATAATATATGGCAATCTAAACCATAGAATAGAGTAAGGCGAAATACAAACAGGCAGACCTTCACTTAAAGTGTGTCAAGTCGAAAGTTGGAGCTTCAGACGCTGTCCTGTGACTGTCTCTCTCATTCTTTGATAGGACAGTGGCAACAAGCCGTGTTTCTTGCCTTTTAGCAGGAAATGATCCCTATTCTACTTTTGCTAAAGCTTCTTCATTTGCTTCAGCGGATTTTTTTGAAACAGTGACATCTACTGCATTTGTTTCAGCTGAGACTTATGCTTTTTACTTTGATTTTTGAAATGAGTTAATAGGCGCTAATTCCTACAAGTGATAAGACGAAGTATAGAAGGAAGGTATAGGATGGAACCGAATCGGGAAGCAGAGGAGAGCCCCCTTGAGCAGGGTGCCGGAGGAGATTGTTGTTGAGGATCCGAACCGGTGGGGTAGGGTAGGAAGGGTCACTTCAAAGCCTGATTAATCGCTTTAAATGCTCCTAGATTGCGCTTCTCGAACATCTTTGAGTTGAGCTTGCTTAAGGGCTTGGCTTCTTTGGTGAGGAGCGCGATATTGCTTCTTTGCTTGCTGCGCGGTCTTGCGTGAAGCTTTGTTTGTGTCTGGCGTGGTAATGCCTTGCTTGCGCGCTGCGGTGCGCTCTTGCTTGCTGAGTTCTTTCTAGCGTCACTCTATTCGAAATGCTTGCATGCCGAGAGTTCGCTCTTTCATTCGTTCCTTACTCCTTTAGTAAGCTATCAAATTCCTTCAATACTTCAATAGTAGATCTCGTCGTTATCGTCCTTCCTTCCAAGCCCACCGCCCTCTTGTTCGCTGAGCCATTCTTTCAACTCAAGTGAAGTAAGAAAGTAAACTTTCCTTTGGTCGTAGAATATTTCGGCGCTTCCATTTTATCGTTAGACGAATGACTCTCCCATTCCATTGCTGGTAAGGAGTAGGATTCAGCCGCGTGGTGAATGAAACAACATTGGCAGTCCCTCGTGAGTGCGGCGCGCATCATTGCCTTTCGCAGCAGTGCCTGACCGGTCCTTTCTTCTCTACAGAAACAAGAGGTTTTGACCGCTTTAAAGTAATCGCCGGCTGTTGATAGCGAAAGACGGGCGTGATGCGATCCAGTCTCGATGTGCGGCAACTCCTGAAGGAGAGCTAGGCAGGACGATCTCCCGTGGCTGACGATTAATGTGGTACGGCTAGGGGTGGACGCAAGTTTGAGGTACTGCATTGGCATTCTAAGCAGCGTTCCCCGGTAGCTGAGGAAGCCCCTTCTATTCTACATTCTCAATGCCCGCGTCGACCCTATCGTCGCGTAAGGTGAGTTGACCGGACTAATAACATCTATAAAGAGCAGAAGTTCATAGGCTTTTGAAGGAGGGATAACTAAACAACGGTCATCGGCGATGTGACATGATCCCTCAATGATCTTGGCCCCGGCGGAGATTGAAAGCCTCTCGCTCGACCACCAATGTCTTACACTGCATTGCCAGAGGCTTTAGCCTCTGCTACTGACAATGACTACAGCTCTGACGACTGCCCTACCTACTTACTCACTTGCATGTCGTCTCCGGCTCTTGACATTCCAGATCTATCTTCCACTCGCTCTCGAGACCTGACTAGACATGAAATGAACCATCCATCCGTACTTTTTGTCTCAGCTCTTGTCTTCGACGACGAGCCCTCCCCGTTGCACGGCCTTCCGTTGCTAGGAAGATAGCATTCCCTTTCACTGACTTGTGGTTGACGACGCCCTCTCAACTCCTCTCTTCGAGCGGAACGCTTCTGCCGCCTAAATCTTGATCTCTCTATAAATGCGACCTTCTTTTTAAGCTGCAAGTGTCTTTGGGAGAGGTTCAGTTCAAATCAATTCAATCAAGAGGGCGGTAGGGTAGGAAGAGATGGGAGAGAGTGATTCAAAACCTAAAACGAAAGCACTGACCGGAGTCGCCAACTTCACTCTTTATTGTGTGACATGAGGTCATTTTTAATGAAATTAAAATCGTTTAAGGAAAGCTTGTCTTTCTGACATATTATTTATAGGAAAACCACTTATAATAAATTATAAGGAGTAGCAAATGACTCAAAGCCCGTTGGAAATGAAGCTAGGAGAAATGAGGATCAGACTGCTTATCCTGCCTGCTTACCTACTGACGAGACCAAAGCACTTGTATGTAAACGAGAAAGAACTTCGTCTGCTACGCTTTCCTCTTTCCTAGCCTTACGTAATGCGGACGAACTACCTTCATTCCTTGAACTAGAACTAGCGAGTGAAGAAGGCGCTTGCGGAAGAAAAGCCAATGAAGACTTTATTGGTTCATTTGAGCCGAACTGCCTGAATTTTTCCAGTCTGAAGTACCTATCCGTTAGCTCGGTGATTTACCCCTGGCTGAACCCATAAATAAAGGAGGAACTGCCTTATACTTTTTTATGAACCTAACGATAGGACAGATTCGCTACCAAATCAAAGCAAGACCAATGAAGCTACTCTTTTTCTTCTTCTCTATTTCTGAACTATATTACTTTAGAGTTTGCAGCGTATCAGCAGATCCGCCGAGGTACACATCCATTAAGAGCACCACTTCTCTAATGCCCATTCGGGAAGGAGTCACAGGGCCCGCCCCAAAAGACTATCGGTCGGAGATTGATTACGAACTGAACTCGTTGAGAACCTGTCGAGCCCCACTCCTTTGAGAGATTTGATCCTGACTTCGTCACCTGCTATCCCAGCCAAGGATAAAGACGAACTCAACTACTCGGGCACTTTTCTATTATTTTAGAATTCTTTCTCTTATAAATCCGAACCTTCTTGAGCCCGGCTACATTGCCTAGGTCCGGTCCCGACTCCTCGATTCCCCTGCTATTGACTCAGCAGCTATTGAATCTAGCTAGGGCTATTTGAACTAAGCCGGATCAATAGTTAGATATCCCACGAGGAGGATTCTATTCATCTTTCAACAGCATCCGACATTCAACTGAATAGCAAAGATAGACACGAGCAGAGAATGCGCAGTTAGCAAGAGATGGTTTAGGCTTGCCTGCCCCTCTTACAGAAAGAGCAGCTATTGATGCTAGAATGGAAGAATCCACTGCTTGAGAAGCTCTTGTCGGAATAAGCACTGTGGGGACTTCTGACTTTCCTGTTTTCGGAATAAGCGCTGTTCTAGAATCCGCCTTACCGGATGACATTCCTGCTTTACTGTATTGTCTTGCTAGCCATTTCGCCAAGTAATAGCATATGAGCAGACGCTTTTGTCCATTGTTAGTACAAATCTGGTCTTTGCAACGAAGTTGCTTATAATAAATTATAAGGGCGAAGTTGCTTCTGCTGGGAAGCGAAGGGCTTGTTCTCGAACGAGATGGGGGACTTTCGGAATAGATAGTGTCTCATATTGAAAGGATCCTTCCGCAATTGAATCAGAAGTAGCTGCACATGAATCAGCAACTTGGGCATTAGCTAATGAGATAGTTGAAAAAGGTGCCTAGCCTTATCGGATTTTGCCTTCAAACCCGAAAACAGTGGTTATTACGACACCAGGTGAAATAGCTGCTTTTTCTTCTCTTCCTCTCCTCGGGAGACTTCTCTATGACACTTCTGCGTGCCTGACTCCCTCCATCCTATAAAACTACACCTTTCTGCTTCGTTTCTTTCGCTAAAGCAGAAGAAAAGTCCTTTTCATGGACGTTGGGGTCGGCCCTTGGTCCTATGGGAAAAGATAAGTAAGCAAATTCTTTCCCAAAGAGGGAAATAGGTCTCAAACCTGAATCGGAGCATAGGGAGGGGGTTGTTTACCTTGTTTACCCAGAATCAATAGGAGAAAAGTTTCACCTTGGTCCTACTCTCCTGTTGAGTTCTTTCGTGTGTCGAATGATGAAATGTAGGGTTTTGATTTCCCACTACACTAAGGGCTGGAATTGAATCAATTCCGATGTGAGTAGGTGAAAAAAAAAAAAAGCATGTCTGGGTGAGCAATGCAACAAGAGGATAAGTGCTCTTTAAGTGCTAGGCTGGCGATGGCGATTCCTTGCTTGACAAAGAGAAGGCGCGTAGCGGTTTCGGTTGTTTACCTGCCTTTCTTTGTTTCCAGGAGCTAAGGACACTCTAACATCGGGGAAGCCGGGGCTACTATCAGAGTAGGTCTCACATTTTCTTCTTTATTAAAGTATTGATCCCCTGAGATTAGTTATTCTAGGGCTTATAACATTCTCTTTCTCTATTTCATAAAGCAGAAGCGACGGGACTACTCTTAATCAGAGAAGTGACTCGCCGCATTCTTGACCTAGAGTAGTTCTCACATGTTCTATTGTCAGATATGTCTTTGTCAAAGCCTTGCTAGTGGAATGACATCAAGACAAAGAGCTATTGAGTACTAGCGTTCAAAGGCGCTAGCCAGTCCCAAGTCAAGGAAGGAAAGGGTAAGGACATGCCAGCTTAGAGGTACAGTCACCAACCCAACCCCAACCAACGGAAAAGAAAAAACAGAACATGGACTGGGGATTAGGGAAGAGAGTTCATCAGAGGACAATCATCAGAGGAGCGTAAATCAACTCAATTGCTTGTGACATTGACCACGTTCCTCTTCCTTCGCTTCGTCGAGTCTATTTACGCGCTAACAACACACTATCTCTAGATGGCAAAGTGAACAGTTGGTTGTTCACCTGATGAGATTCTTCTTTTTTAGACTTGATGTTCACCGCTACGCGCCTCTAGTACGCATTCAATCTTGAGCATGGAAGTCCCATTTTTGTCTTAGTTTATTAGAAGAAGAGAAGTTGATTCAACTAGGGAAGGGGTGAAACCTACTCTACTCTCAGGAAGTACGGTCATAGAACGAGTCCCGAACCCGAATTCAAGCCATTCGACGAGAAGTATCGGAGAGGGAAGGGCAAGCAATGGAGTCTTCTCGGGTGACGGGCTCATTGACGAGGAATTCATGCGTAGCTGTCTGATACCCTTCTCTACGTGATTTGATTTGAAGATAGGCTTTGTTCCCAGCCCTTACTGATCTACGATATTTGCAGATCTTTCTTAGAAGGCAGGTGCAAAGAAAAGAAATAGGACAGGATAACATAAGCAGTTCGCGTTGACGGCGTTAACGGACGGAATCGGAGAATGAGGAGCCTACAAAACCTTTTAGGGAAGCTCAATGTAAAGGGTGAGCCACTAGTCAGAAAGAAGAGAACATTCTCTCAGGTCTTTGACCCGTCTTCGCCTTCCACCTATATTCAATCAACCAATCCGGGAATGTAGTTATGAGTTAGGTCTTAGGAATCATAGTTCCGACTAGGCCAGATTTGACTAAGCCTAGGGGGCTTATCCCTTTGTAAGGAATCAGAGAAGCTGTTAGGCAAAGGATAAGAGGTCATACTCTTACTACGATAAGCACAATCTAGCGCGGAAAAGAACTTGACGTTCTTTCATTTCACGGATAGCATTTGACGTCCAGTTTTGAAGGCAAAAAAAGTCACAGACAGCGGAACGGGGTTAACATGTTTGACCGAGTTGACGAGCATAATGAGTTCATACTCTTTTAAAGCATGCAACGCGCACTAAAAGCTTTCTTTAAAGACAACAACCCAGGAATTGATTGATTCGAGATCCCGGTTCCCCAGTAGCTAGGGGAGGAAGCCAGTGTAGGGAAAATCTTTCTACCTCTCTATAGGTCAGCAGAGAAGACTCTTCCTTTTCAGGCCAAGTCCGGTGGAAGTAGAAGGCAATGAAAGGGGTCATAAGTATCCCATTCATTCTCAGTCCCTATGGCCGGTTGAAGACAAATAAGAAGGACTCGATGATACAATAAATGGACGTAGGCGAAAGTAACGTGACGGCATCGGAAGAGTCCAAGTCCTCAATTTCAACTTCTAGCCCAGCCACTTCTAGCGTTGAAGGTGAATGAGTGAAACCACTAGACTAGATGACGGCCAGAGAGATTCTTTCTAGTGGAAGATCGGGATTTTGAACTGGGTTATGAATCCAATTCTATTTATAGAGGAGAGGACGTCACCTAAAGGTTACGAAGCTTTTTGGGAAGCTAAGGAACTGATTGGCCTAAGGAACGTAGTCTTCGGATTGGACTTCACTGAAGAGATTTTTTTTTCCCTAGTTGACGATGTGAAGGGCGCTTAGCAGAAGGTCTGTGAAAGTCAAGTCTTAAAGAAAGTAGAAAAAAGTGGGAATGTCTTCGCTTCGCGCCTTGTAGTGTTCATTTCCGAAGATGAAGGAGTGAGTCCGCTTGACCCAGTGAAAAATGTTCCGGAACGATAGCCACTCGCGGAGTTTGGTGTGGTAGCTCAAGCCAAGAGCACAAGAGTTCAGGCACTCGATCATCGGATCGGTGAGGGCTTCAGTAAACAGAAGCGGAGGATCAAGATAATGTCATTGCCACTCACTCATCCAAGCAAGAAGCACTAAACGCATGCCCTTCTGTGACCATGAGTTAGACTGCTTAACCAATAAGTGAAGCAGCGGAAAGGGCAAAGTTTCTCACAGAAAGAGGCCAGCGACGGAACTACTCTTCTTTTGAAGGCCGGGTTGGGGAATGGGACAAATAGAGAAGAAAGATAAAGAGGAAAGGTACGAAGTAAGCTCTTCGATTAAGGAGCGAAAAGCCACTCGACTAAAATGATAGGAGCGAGGCCTATGAAGAAGCGAATCTGAGGTATGACATAAGATATTGAAAGAGAGGAAAAGTCTCGTAGTCATCACCCGATCTTTAGACAAGAACTGGGCTTTGCTTTCGTCACTATAGTACAAACCCAAGAATTTGCCCCTGTATTAAGGAAATCTTTTTCAATAGTCAATCAAGGCCGAGTCTCACTCCTGTAGGTGGTGTGACCGTAGCTATTGAATCTGGTCCGGCTGTGACCGAGTCAGGGATGGTATCAGAGCTGCTTCAACCCACACTTGATCGAAAGGAAGAGTCTGAATTTAGGGATCGAGACCCTAGGACCCTACAGGACAATACCCTAAGGGACAAAATGCTACAGGATTTATGAAGAGAGGGAGTTGGACAGGCTTGTTATCCAAAGCTTCGCAAGGAGAGGACTCAAGTGATAGCTTGTACTTGGTAGCCAGAGGAATGTTCCTTCGGTGGAAGGATACCTGGACTTGTTCTTCACCCCTTTGCCCTTGTTGGTCTCATGAACGCCAAAGAAATGGAGCATCCAGTGCTTAACGCCAACACGGTTGTCCTTATCATACAAAAAAGGAATGATCTGGAATAACTCGGCCATCACATGATAGAAAGTAGGGGTTGACCTCCCCTAACTCGAGACCTTGACTCTTCGGGGCTTGCCAATCATGATTGTTTGACGAAAAAAGCTATGAATCAGATAAGCTGGCGTTAGGGATGGCTTTCAACTGACGCTATGATAACTTCCCTTTACTATACTTATACTCTAAGATAGGAATAATGAAAGCGAAGAAAGAAGAAAGTAAGGTATTCCACGCCTTCGGCGCCTTGCCTTGAAAGTCGAGCATTTCCTTATTCTAAACTTTTCAGTAATACACTAAAAAAAGACTGGAAAAAAGAAACTCTACTGACTGTGAGAGGGTACCTGGCGTGATAACGTTCTTAACTAAGAAACCTGGCGAGGTTGCTAAGCAATTTCATAACCGATTGCTATGTTTATTTCAACACTTTACTTAATGAAAGCAAGCCGGGCCATATACGAGAACCAGCGTAACAAGTTGCGCATACCTAAAAAATTCTATATGCGTGCAGTGTGATCGAGTTCTTTCCTTCCGTTCCGGGAAGCCCAAATCTCTTGTAAAAGCTTAAGGTATCGGTATTCCGATATCTATGTTAAAAGCTTGATGGCAGATTCAGTGCGAGCGAACAGCCAGCGAGCGGTATCCGAATCTAGACAGAAAGCCAGCGAGTGTTTAGTCTGCGAGTGAAGTCCACGTAACAAGCCAACCGCAATTGAACGCGTAGTCTACCGCCATCCGAAGAACTCAGAATCCTACCTAAAGACGCCTAGCAAAGACGCAAGCGCCTTCCCTTTTAAGTCAGTCTTTTAGTAAATCAATCTCTCCTTCCTCCCGCTCTCGCTCCCCTAACACCAACAACTCAATACAAAAACAACTAACTAAAAACTTGAACAGGAAAGTGGAACTAACAGCTTGAACTAGAGCTTGAGCAATGTGCGAGCGAAAGAGATGGATTTCCCAGTACTTGTTTCAGTCCCAGCAACGAATCCAGGTGCTTCGGTTTCAGTGAAAAGCCAACCTTGCTATATAGAGCTAAAAACTGCTTAAACAAATGAAAGAGCGAATTTCCTTACAACAAGAGTTGCCTATCGATTTGATGTTAACATGCCCGAGAGTTCGGTATCGATAGCAGAGAAGAAAAGACCTACCTATGCCCTTCGTCTGATTAAAGAAAACATCCCTAGCGGCTCCCTCCCTGCACCTCGACCGCTTCGTTGCGCGTGATTCTAGCGTATGCTCAGCTCCTACCAAGCACTAAGCACAAAAGGATGCTGCGCTACCTGGATCAGCCCTATTCTAGGTCACCTTCTACCCTCTTCCTCTGCTCTGAGTTGCCAATGGAAAGAAAGTGAGTGGGAATGTACTATTCAATTACCTACCCGTCTCAGAACTCACTACATCGAGGTCGAACTCGTGCTTTCGATCTCCTGCTGTGCGAAAAACAATAAAATGTTATAGAAGGAAGCACGATATAGGAGCATCTAACGCACATTGAGCGAGCAGTTCAGGTCACAGGCTATGAGACCTCGTTCCATCGGTTTATCCTTAATAGATAGAAAGAGGTTACTAGACTAGAAAAAAAAAAAACTTAGATCTTCGGGTCTAGAGAGATTGATTCAAAATCTGAAGAGAAAGAAGAAGCGATAACAAGGCTTTTTGGCTGAAGAAGGGAAGAGGGAAGAGCCTATTTCCATGAAAGGAAGGTCCCAGGCCTCTCTGACCTACTGTGAGCTTAGCAACTGAGTATGCCCAGTATAAGGACAGGTGGCATAGCGATCCCTCATCGAAGTGATTTGTTGACACCACATCTCGACCAGATCGTCCCTGCAGAGCGATTAAAAGCGTCTTTGGAGCGAATTCCTTTGAAGTAGTTAGTGCTAATTGAGCCGTGTATCGTGAGTCTTACGGATCTGGCTCTTCACGAGACCTTGTTGGTATGGCTACCATAAGACTGACAATGCGAAGTCACAGGTTTACCTCCTTCCTTAGGATTGATCTTCGACTCCGTCCCTAGAACTTGAAGCTAGCTTTGAAACAAGGGCGGTGGGCTTGAGTTCGGAAGGGCCAAAGAGGAATAGAGGGGTACGGTGGATAAGGGAGCTACTAAGCTCAACGGCTTTTGGTGCTCAGGTACCTCTTCACGCAAGGATTCGGGAATTCCTCCTCAGGCAAGGGAAGAGCTGGTTTGCCCCCGGGATAGAGTTGACTCCCTTTTCTCAACTCGCGTACATCCTCATTAAGCAGAACGTTCTGGCCCAAACCAAGACTTTCAAGCGAACTCTTCAATCGGGAGATCGTCTGAGAAGAATCTGGCTTCAGCGAAATGACTCTCCCAGACCTCGAACGGAGTGCGAAGGCCTTCGATCTTCTTCTTTATTTACCACCCTTTAAAAAGTATTTGATTGAAGCACTGGTGGTAGCTTGACGGAACTCCTTTGTGGAGTGAATCCAAGGTCTTCCCAACAACAAGTGGTACGAGGGGACAGCCTTAAGCACCTTGAACTCGTGCACATCGTCGAGGTCTCTGCAAGTAAGCCTTAGTTGAAGAGATCACACGTAACTCTGAAGTCGGAACTAAAAGCTAGTGCCTTGAAGAAAGAAGACGAAACTGGCCAAGTTGACTATCCGAATTGACTACCCCGGGAAGGTGGGGCATCAATCACTAGTCCTCTCTATGGTTCCCTTCCCGAATGCGAATCTCTATCCGTAGTGGGATTGACCCCGAACAAGGGAAAAGGGGTGAACAGGTCCTCAGTTAGTGAATCTTCCCGCTACTCCTTTCTTGGTTCATACCATGAATTTCCCCTGAATCAACGCTTGCTGCTTAGAGAGAAAAACCTCTCCTTCTACCTGCCTGCTGTTATGGTATAAGCTACCATGGCTTCTACTTGCGCTTCGCCTTAACCGGAGGGGTGCCCTAAACGTGGCATTATGGTTAACCCACGTGTGATGCAGTTTGCGCGCAACACAGAATTAGCGTATGTTAAGAAGGATTTATATGAGGTGGTGGGATGCCGAATCGTTGGTAGTCTTATTCTGTGGACGATGCATGGAACTTCGATCTAAGTCGAGCTAGCCGACGGTCTTGAGTGCCGGGACTTTCACTATATGATTCTGATCTACGATAGGGGCCGAACGAAGTGAGGCGGTGGTATGTTAATTCAATTTTCCGGAATGTAGATTCTTCCAAAGATAGACTGACTAATAGGTCTGTTCGGATTGGAGGTCTTGGGCCTTCCCATTTCCATCTCTGGATTTTTTTGTCAAATGGTAGACGATCCTTCAGGACACGCAGAGTAAGGAAGGAGCATTTTAGGGACGGACCCAGATTGTTTTGTAAATACGTACCAGCCTACTTGGGAGCAGCATACGATCGCAGTCTAATAGTAGTGTAAGCAGAGTGGGTACATAAAATACCCGATTCTTCAAGGCTCCATGCTAATCAATCCTCAATATTGAAGAAAATGCTGGCTGTCGAAATGACTTTTAGTACTTGACTTTGGTCGGTAGCAGATGACACAAGAGATCCTGAGCTGATATACTAGCTGAGAACATCTCATGAATGGAAATGTGTTTGCAGTTTAAGGCTTTCCAAACCTACTGGTCTCTCCCTCGGACCTAGCATTGTTGCCTGGCCCATCACCTTGATATGATGCACACTCGGTAAGGTCTGACCATCCCCCCTTCCATATCCATATTCTGGGAACCTCGGACGATAGCTTGACCCCGATGAAACGGATCGGACGCCAGCCTAGTAAACTACCCTTCTACCGCAGCGGACCCACAGGCCAATGCCAATCTCTCAGGGCAGGTTCTCTTTCATCCGTCTTTCCTAGGTGCGCATCTCCATCTACTAAAAGTAGGGGTGGTTGCCATAGATTGGGTCATTCGTAACCTGAGCAATAACCAATGCTACAGCATAAACTACAGCTATACGTGGCTGCCCCACACGCAGCTTAGTTTAAAAAGCATCACCCTTTCTTTTCTCAGTTCACCTACTCCAAACACGAATAATGTTAAGGGTTGGTGTGGCAATCCGCCTACATCACCACTTATGAAAGCAGGATACGGGAACTTTAACTACCACTGCTCTTGCTTCTTTCCTTTACTGTAAGGCGCGATCACAATCTACATCCAAACCTCCCCTCTACTCTAGATAGAAAGCTAGCCTGCCTCTCAGTCTCTAACTCTTGACTCTCCTCTCTCCGCTTCCCCTTTATATCGTAAGAGAAAGCGTTGTCGCTTCAGCAAAGTTTGGTAAGGCCGAGGCCATAGAACACATTTATTTCGGTACACGCGCACACACGCATACACGCCAAGACAAGCTTCCCTTCTTCCCTTAAACCAAGCTACCAAGTAGTTTGGTCCGAACCTAGCTTATTAACATTCTCAAGAATACCTTGAAGAGTGCCGGCAGAGGCGCTTGCGACACAACCTTGACTTAACCGGCTAAGCGCTTTCACGCCGCTTTGCAAGCTCGGTTCCACTCAAGGAGCTAGCCGAGCGAACGATCATTCGAGTCAAGACAACCATTCGGGTTGTCCGGAGCGGGAAAGACAACTCTGCAAGCCAGGAGAGAAGAAGATGTACATGAAAGCAAGCGGACAGGGAGCCAAGCAAGCAAAAGGCGCTTGCGCCCACTCGACTGAAAGGAAACGATACGGTACACTCCCGCCGGGTCCGGAAAGCAAGTGAAGCGAAGCGCTGTGAGTGTGACCGTCCATACAACGAGTTTGTCACGCAACAGCTCCAGTAATAGGACTTAGCTCTCAAACCTCCCTTCTGGCACCGGTAACTCGGTTCACTTCGTCTTGCATTTCCAACCGAACCCGAAGAGGATTCCGCGACTCACCTACTTGATTGATTTTCCACCTGCCTGGTTCCCGCTTGTCAAAAAGACGGGATTGATTCAAATTTTAATTGAAATTACGCTGTTTATGCAAAAAGTTCTCAACCGCCCTTCCCCACAGCCCTGAAACTGTGACTTCAATTGACCAGCCCTAAAGAAAAAGTCAGGCACCCGGACCCCGCCCTCAAGTGAGAGTGAGGCACGCGATGATGCCCCGAATGGATTTTAAGCGAAAAACACTTAATTGATTTTCCGTCCGACTCACCTACTTGATTGATTTATTGATTTTCCGGCTGTTCAGTTTCAAAAGGATAGGCTTTCCGAGTCGAAGCTGTTCAAATATAAAAGCGTATTCACCTACTTTGTGGGTTTGTGGGCTCGAGCTAGAATGGCTCTTTCTTTGAGGGCTAGTTGAATTGAAGGGATCCCGCCCGATAAAGTCAGAGTGAGGCATCCAACCGCTCTGCAGCTGAAAGTGATGAGGCACCCTCAGGCGAACAAGCTACGGAGACGGATTAATTAAGGCAAACGGAGTTAGCAATAAAAAAAGAAGTGCGAGTTAGAGATTGAACTTTCCTTTGGCATGGTCCGGAGCGGGAAGTGAGGGGATCAGGACGGAACCCTCAGATCCGGGAATGAATTGGATCGTTCAGTTGCTATTAAACTTTTGACTTTTCCAACTGACTGGGGACATCCTCGTTTAATCGAAAATAAAGGAGTTCATAAGTGAATTTCCAACCGCGCTTTCCCAACCAAGTGCATTCTGCTCCTGACCGTCCCATTTTGAAATTAGAACGATTGACTCGTGGAAGGCCCCTGTCTTTCCGATCCACTTGATTCCTACCCACATTCAAAGAGCAATCAATAGCTCCAAGGGGTATCAAGCAAAGCTGCTAAGGTCACCTGAAAGAGTCATGGGTCTCTCAGATGCGGCGAGAAGGAATGCAAGGATACGAGACTTTGGGCTGAAGGAAGCAGGTTGCTATATGACGGGACCAAGACATCGTCCTACCCTCAGAGTGATTGCCTATCTTCTTGCATATTTTCTCTTTTCTATTAATGTATCCGACGGGCTCGGTACTCATAGGATATCATTTTCTCATTAGCGGAAAGCTTACAACTCTTAAGAAATTCCTTGGCTGTTTGGTCAACAATTAAAAGTTTGATTAAGTTACTTGTTCTCTTAAACAGATTAACACTATTTTAAGTAGTCAGATTCTCAATCTTTTCTTGCAGTAATCTTAAATCTGCTACCGTTGTCTGTAGAGAAGCAAATCGATTAGAAGCTGAAGGACAGCCTATAGTCTCCAACGAACACTGGGCTGCAGTATCTTGATCTGGGTCATTCCAGATCGAAAACCAGCCCTAATAGCAACAGAGGCAAGGATGGGAATGACACCTGCTTTCACTTGCTTACTTGCTGGATTCAGTCAGATAACTTACTTGACGAATAGAACTTAACTAGCTGGCAGGAAACTCGGCTGGACCTACATCGAAAGAAAAAGAAAGTCCAACTGAAACTTACATAGAATTGGATGGGCTTACCTTTCCAATGGAACTCGATGGCCGGCCCACACTGGCTGCAAGGAAAAACTCGACTGCAAACTCTTATTTCCTATCATAAAAAAGGGTAAGACCCTAGCATGTAAAGAAAAGACATCTATTTATTAGCGTGAGTACCAGGGCAAGATCTAGCCGGGGGTTTTCGTTTGAGTTCCAGCGGAAGTGCTAATATTAATATAATTCTTTCTCATGGCCAGTAAGCAAGCAAAGAAGTGGGCAAGCATCCTGTCTAAATCTAAATGTGTCCCGTGACGTGAGACCTAGCTTACCATAGATTGGTTCGGGAGGTATTCCCTTTCGCTCTATGTTATTCCCAGTCCTGGTAACTGTAGTGGCATTCTCTCTTGGCGCGAGTTCCATTGCAGGCGAGTTTTAAAGTCTTTTCAAGCTGGAAGCTTCAATGTTGACGGGCAGTCCCTTTCTCAATTCCATTCCATCTTGGTCCAAGCGAGGCAATAAATAGGGTTCCTTCCAGTCCTTTTTATAATGGATATGTTTAGGCTTGTAGTTCCCCTCCAGGCGATTTGAGTGCTCTTGCGTGGGGTTTGAGTTTGATTTCCTGGGGGCACTCCTGGCCCAAAAAGATGACGAAGGAAATTCAAGGGCCCTGTATTACCTCAGTCGGATGATGGTCGGAGCAGAACACAGATATCCTCCTGTTGAGAAGGAATGCCTCGCAAACATGTGAGCAGTACAAAAGTTGCGACATTACTTGATGAGCCGTATTCCGGATAAAGCCCTTGAAAGTGTTTTTCACAAAAGGCTGGTTCTCTGAATGCACGGCTAGCTAAGTGGTCCATTCTCTTGTCGCAATTCGACATCATTTATGTTCCACAAAAAGCTGTCAAGGGCCAAGCTTTGGCTGACTTCTTAGCGGCGCACCCTATCCCACCCCGCTATATGAAATCATTTCAACTGGCCTTCGGCTTAAAGAAAGATGGGCATAGAAGCCGTTTAGCTCATTATCGAGATACGGGCCTCTTCCACTCCTCTTCGAATAGCCTCAAGCTCGTGCACAAGGATGGAGAAAGGAGGACACCTGGCTGGTTTCGCTACTTTCGGCTGCCCAGCATGGTCTTTTAATATGCATCCATACCCTGAAAAATCACCTCTAAGAGAACCGTGCATGTTCAAGCACCACATATCTGGGTCCGGAGGGCGCCATGAACACCATGTGGGAGATGGAACAGTAAATGGAACTGAAATCTGCCAAGAGTCTAGGAATTCTCTACTCTTGGGAGCGTCGTCCACTGCATCTCGCCAACTCAGGAATCTGTTTCCTGTATCCCTAGTGATCATAACTACTATCTCTTCCCATGGCAACTATTGATTTTGGAAAATATGAGAGTTACGTTCACCCGCGGTACACTGTTGCACACAAAGAAAGCTAATTTATTCGGCTTTTGAACTGGTAAGATTTTCATAACTAAAAAAAAAATGGTCTCGGACCCACCGGATCTCCTTATCCCGCAGCACCTTCTGCTGTGTAACTTCTCTTTATGGTCTCATGGATTTAGTAGTGATTGATTGACTGCATCTGTTAGTCGATTTCCCGAGGAACTCGATCTTCGTTGATAATGGAAAGTCAGAAACACTATATATACTCGAGTGATTATAACGTCTTCTTCGATTCAGTAAGGCACACTTATTCTACTTCTACACTCCCTGCTGCCTTCGGCGTGAAGTCAAGAGCCTAAAGAGTTATTAGGGGGGAGTCGTCAAGAAAAGTAGTTGAGGCAGGCGCACCTCCGGTATAATATTTGTTGCTTGGCGTGGACACTCTGTTCACTGGCGTTAAGGACTGTTGTTGGCGGCAGGGAGGAGGATTATATAGCTCGACCCAAGGAGGAGGAAGTAGTTGGAAGATTGTATTCCATATTCCTGTCTGACTTGCTAGGCGCCTCGGCGGGCGTGTCAATAAACTCAGGGCGTACCTACTTTATTAAATACCTTGTTGCTAGGCATGGAGTGTTGTTATGTCCGGTTGGCGTTTGGAAGTGACTCGAACGATAGGGCGAAGCTACGCAGTGAGCAAAGAGAGAGGAAGTCGCTTGGCAGGAGTTAGGTACTTGGCGGGAAGGCCTAGGGAACACCAAAATCAGTCTTTTTCGGGGAGTTCTCAACAACTCGTGTAATGTCTACGTATGTTATGTATGAGGGCGCTAAGCAGGAGCTGAGTTTGATAGCTTTATTAGAGCCCATGATTGTGAGTCGCAAATTGGAGAAGCTTTGCAAGAGATTGAAGATGCAGGGGTGGTTTGCTCAGGATGATGGTATTATATATGGGTCATGTGGAAAGAACCAGTGAAGTTCACCGTGCTTCACAACCATGAAAAGATAGCAACTTTCCTGGTGGAGGAGCAAGGCCGTCCAACTGCGTCTCATTTGTATACGCGAAATGCTCTGTAGTAGAGAGAAGAGACCTGTGGCAACAAAGATACATATGCTGATCGATCTCGCTTCCTTGAAATAAGCTGGTAGGAGGCGATTTCAATGCTATTCTAGCTGAAGACGAGAAGCTCGGCCCTCCTGAAGCAAGGGTAATAGATGATTTCCATGATGCTATTCTTTCAGCTAACCTACTTGATGCAGGATTCCAGGGTAGCAAGTTCACTTGGTGTAATAACAAAAACAAAGAAGGCATAAGGGCACGCCTGGACAGATGCCTGATTAGCTCGAATTGGGCGACATAAGGCGCTTGCAGTTGACCAATCCGTCCTCACCAATGTGTAGCAGCTACGAATTGGTGAAATGGTTAATCGGAAGTGGAATTCGGTCATTCCATCATAGAAAATCAATCCCCTTATTCTATCAAATAAGTGGTTTCACACCTTTTCATGCATTTATTAATTTGAAATGCAAGCTAAAGCTTCCCTCATTTTTCGGGAAGGATCTGAATCTGCAACGACTCACTGCCTAGGCCGGAGCAAAGGCCAGAACCGCTGTCAGAAAGTCGGGATGAGCATATCGCAAAGCTCTTATTGGTCTGCGGAAACTGATGGAGGTGGTTCGCTGATGATAGACAGATTTGAGGTCGGGTGGCTAGGCCCCATCCCACCCAAATGATTGGCTAGGGCCTAACGGAAGGTGGCTAGTTCCCAACAGCTTGCTGGCCGGGACTGGATTTCTATAAAAAAATGGGTTGTTTTGGACTTCTTGACCAAGCTTCTCAAACTGGAATGAGTTTATCCGAGAACAAGTTTTAGAGAAGCTGGGACGGACGCTTTTCGGAATGCCTGCTGGATGGAAGAGACCTCAAGAACCGGACCCTTCTATCTATGGGTTAGGCGGGCACTGACTTCGCCTAGAGAATGAAACCGGACTGGTTGGCCTATCGAACCTAGCACTGTTTGGAGAATGCAACGATATGCTTGGGTTGGTGGCTAGATAGTAGTTCTTATGTGGAGGGGCATGAACTAACGAGATGCCTTAAGCATTGAGAAAGGGCGGGACCACGGATACCTTCTCGACTGGATGGATGAACTTCGGAGTATGTGGTATAGGAGGATAGGAGAAAAAAACACTTTATCATTTACCGGATAGAGTAGATTATAATTATGTTGCCATGCAAAGACTCTTAATAGACGCAAGCACCTTCGTTCCACTCATCCAGATTAGAGACATTGACTATAAATAAGTACTACTAACTGCTTAAACGAAAGCACCCAACCGAACAACTCTGACATGATTACCGAGCGCACCAAACTACCGAACGCACCAAACTCATATTAGTTTTGAAGCTTAGCGCCCTCGGCCTATCAGTGCGGATTAACACCCTTTCGTTTCTATCGAAGCCAGCCGTTAAAAGCATTTGATCGTCGCGACCGGTCAGGGTGACGCACTAGACCTGAAAATAGTTGGGCTGCACGTTGGCTATGCGCCTTTTGCATCCGATGACTCAGTTCACAGACCTAGTAATCTAAAGGAAGGAGGCGGATGGCCTCCCTCCTCCTAGTACCCTTACTCGGGCTTCGGTTGTCTGTCTTTTAGGCCGAAGAGGGAAGGGCTGTAAGGAAACTCAAAATGGATGCAGGGGAATTCTTAGAAAGTCCAACTGCTTCCACTGAAGATATACCTTTTGCCTTATCCACCGAAGGGTCAAGGATAAAATGTGCTCCTATTGATACTGGCACTGGATCTCAGGTAACTGGAAATGCATGACTCGAAACTCCAACGCGAGGGAATAGTTCGGTTACAGAGGAGGCCCAATCGCTTATAGGACTTAGCTTTATTCTCCAATTAAATAAGCTCTGCAAGGAAAGCAGATTTTAGAGGCGCGTAGCGGAACCCTAGTTTAAAAAGCTTTCTCCCACAGAACTCTCATTCGCTGGAAATAGAAAAGATCCTCCTACTGGAGGAGCAAATACTCAAGCTTTATCATTTGAAAGACTTCCTGTCTAATGGATTAAAAAAAGTTATAGAATGATAATCAATCTCTTACCTGATTGCCTAAGATGGATGCCGCCTACTAGCCTAAGTTTGCTCATGCCATGCCAAAGGGCGCTAAGCCTTTACTTGCAGAGAAAAAAAGAGAGGAATTAAATTAATGGAAAGATAGAGCCAGGAATTGCTGTAAAAGTCATGAAACTAGGAACTACTCCTAGGGCAAAAAAGATCTACTAGCTGGACCCTAACTACTGGTACAATTCCAATAGGAGCACTTACAGGGGGAAGGCCTGGAAATCTGCAATATTTGACACCTTTGATCAGTATTTCAAATATTTGCGTATTCCTTCATATTCATATTATAGTAGTCCCAAACTAAATAGGGAAATAGAGGGGAAGAAATGCATGGAAGGCAACTCGAAGGAACAGAACTGAATCGAAAAGATAAAATATCTCAAATCTCGGGGAAAGCATTAGGACTAGCATTGGCCTGGTAAGAACTTATGACAGGCCTGGAACTGATGGTCTAAGTGAGTGTGCTGTAGCACGAACCTTGTAAGGAGGGCAAGGATGTTATCGGTTTAATTTCATTTTTTGCTATGTTTGTATTGTCAGTTTAACTCATTTAAGAAAATGCTCTTAGCTCAAAGGGAGAGTGATCCCATCCACGGTCAAAATAGGATATGTTTAGTGCTGGAAGTCCCGCTCGAGAGTAATGCTTTGCTAGGCCCCTAGCCCTTGAGACCGCTAGAACGTTAGCACGGGAGACAGCGTCATCCTGTTATCATCTTCTACTACCCCTTTTTAATGCCCCGGGTACTCTTTCGAGACAGGATGGACTGGAACGACAGCAAAGAGTGCTGGAAATGCATCGAGGGGAACTGACCTTATGAGTCACTACTCCGGCACTAGGCGGGAATACAACTAGCGAGACTTATAGGCTAGTCCAGAAATCCATCTGTTAGCTATAACCTAGCCTGTTGAAACTGGGATTTTGAATGGTAATCTAATTTACTGAGACCGCTACTAGATCCTGTTTTACTGGCACTACTTGCTATTCGGAAGGGGAATTAATTAGACTGCTGACATGCCACTATTGCATCGAAGGCAAATGGACTGCAACCGCATTCATTTGTATCCATATAACAAGTCTGCCCCACCATAGAATCTTATCCTTAGACTTCCAAGGGGACGGAAAAAAACAAGTTTTTCTATTATATTATGTAGGAAAGTCTTTCTTTCTTACTTCACTTGGCAATGCGTTTTTCTATTCAAAGAATTCACTCTTTTGAAAGGAAGACCTTTTCGGGTTTGAGCTTATCTTTCCTCATCTAGTCCAACTAAGAGATCTGGCGGAGGGAAGTCGAAATCCAGCTTCGAGGCATCTTTCCCTAAAGAAATTAGAGCAAAAGCAAGGGCTGGCCTGGTCAAGTAAGTAAGCAGTGAGATGAACCAAAGCACAAGCTATTCATAGCATGAGACATGACAAGCTTGGAAGTACAAAGAAAGATAGAATGCAAGCAAGAGAGCAAGAGAGCCTCACCTCTCAGCTCGTGCTTGCTACCCTCACTTCAGCTAAGTATAAAGGCCGCCTTCTTTCTTTTATGACACTGACGGTGCTATCCCATTTTTTTGGCTGAGGGCCTGATCCTGATGCTTCGTTTCCTTCTAACTTAGTACTGATTTTTATTGTCCGATTGGCTTTCTTAGTGCTGACACCTTCGTATGCCGATCTTCCAGTGAAGAACCTATTTGACAGTACTCTAGCAGGAACTTAAGAAATAGACTGGAAAGTCAGGAGGATCTCGTACTTTTCTAGTCTCTGACCGAACTCCCTACTCTCTTAGGTTGGATATTGGAAGCGTCGATGTTAATGATCTCTTCTCTTGTGGCTTGACTGCTATCCTTTCACCAATGAAAATCGTACTTCCACGGGGAAAGGCTAGAAGGGAAGTTCCCAAAACTAAGCTTGCCTGGATTGATTCTTTTGGCCCTATACCATCTTGCAGTCATATTCCCGCTCCATCGTTTATAACCTCTAGAAAAATATGTGCCTATCTCATGTGGTTGTTGAAGATTGATTCACGTCCTCGGTAATTATGAAAAAGAATTTGATTAGCCTGGAGGCTCCCTAAAAAGTCTTGAGTGAAACTCTTCCGCACGCACCTTGATCAGGACTATTTTCGCTAGTTCAGTCTGATCTCTTAATTGGCCTAAAGGGCCTAGCCCTAAGATCTTGATTTTCTCTTCCTAGTGCCAAGCAAAAGCCCCTTGCATGATCTATTGGCAGAAGAAGTCCTGGCTAAGTCCGATGAAGTTGACAAAGATGTTGGTGGTAATTATATTAAAGCTGACACAGTAGCTGTTGATGATGATGACTTCATCGAGGCCAAGGACTCAAAAAGAAGCCGTAAAAAGGCTTCGAAGGCTAAAGGTGGACTTAAGTCCCCATCACCAGTTGGTTCACTTGATCAGTCTACCACATCAATCCGTATAGAGAAAAAAGTCTTCCCTTGGGGCTGGTGTTCAACAGCAAATGTTGCTACCACAAAACCAACCACCTTTGCCTCATCTCAACCCTAATCCTGTTGATCTTTATTTTGGCTAAGAAGCCCTTAGGTTGTACGCCAGCCATACGTAGCTTGAACTGTGATGGCCACAATGCTTAGCTATTGCCGATTCCCAAGACGCCTTTGGTTAGCGGGAAAGGCTCACCTGCCTTGATCATGCTTGGCCGACCTCTACTGATGTATCTGTCAGTAATGGAAGCATCCACGGTGTCCTTGGTCAGCAGGAGGAGTGAGCCTAGTGATGGAAGCACTTATTACAGGTAAAGGCTTTCTCACAAAATACTGTAAAGTTGCGTGATCCTTTTACCTGCTTGCTGCATTGAAAAAGATGACTTTCACACTCACACTGGTGAAACTTCCTAGCTTAAACTAGCTTTCCTCAGGACTGCTTGAAACGGGACTGGAACAGCTTACAAGGCTTATTTTGATTTCTGCAATTGAATTAAAGGATTGTTTAAAATACCTCTCTTCACTTAATGGTAGAACTTGACCCTCTAACTCACTTTGATTTGAGGCCCGGACAAAGGATTCGGCTGTTTGCCCAGCGGAAGCAGAAGCAGAGCTAGCATAAGGCGCTTGCGATTACCAGTCCCATGTACAGTTTCCCCCGTAGCAGATCAAGACCGAGTAGCAGCAATCGCTAATTCAATTGCATCATCGCATGAATGACTGATTCAATGATAGCGGGATCAATGAGGGAAAGCAGACTCATTCGTGGTCTAACTGGCTTTAGGCTATTATCGACTTGATCAATTATTAGCATTTCCGGGTTCGGCCATTTAGTCTCATCAAAATCCACTCCCCCTTATTCTTTTTTGTTGTGGCATAGGTGGGCGGAAGGTTGAAGTCAGGTTCCTCCCAGAGACAAATTCCGTTGGGGAATTCTTTCCTCGCGAGAGTGACTAAGAGGACGACCCACCGGTAGACCTAGAATCGAACGGATAGAATCGTACTACCGCTGCCGATACCCCGTTCCTTCACACCCGAAATGCTCACTTATAGAGTCAGTGCTTCTGCCGCTAATGCTACTGAGACTAATACAGCTCATACTACCGAGACCGCGAATGCTGCCGATACCGGAGCTGCAATCCTTGCCTTCGCTTACTTCTCTGGAGTCAACGATGCCGCTTTTTCAGTCACGGAGACTGCTGGCCCTTGGGTGGGACCGGCTTATTGGCTTAATGCTCTCGTTCGTTCTCTCACGCGCCCGATAAGGATAGGGATCGCCGCTCGTGTCTTACTCGAGATATCGTTTCGTAGCCCACTTTTTTTAAGAAAAAAGCCAGGCTTGAATGAGAGAGGATGGCTAGCGATGTATCATATGTCAGTCAACATGACGGAAAGGCCAGGTAGGCGAACATTCTTCTTGCTTTGTCTTTTAGAGGTATGTTAAGTCTTTGCTGTAGTACGCTTGAGTGAGTTCGCTTGATCTTTGCTAATTCCCTGACATTCTTCTTCCTATATACTGGTATAGAGTATGTCCTTATATTTCAATTTCTTTATAGTCAGATCTTATATCATCTATTCCAGGAGCGAGGGGAGCCAGAGGAGAGAAGTCAAGCAGTAAGGCTACTTATATCTATGCCTACTAAGAGTAAGAGCTAGGCCTACTAAGAACTAGACCACACCAAAAAAATGGAGTCACACTCAAATCCGCGAAGGTAGCTATGAAATTGCTCCGGGTCGATTTAGTGGACTGCTTTCTTAGCCAAAGCAAAGCCAAGGGGAATCGCCGAGAGAAAAAGCGAGAAGGATTTGCTGACTACTCCCAGCGCACCGAGGGCAAGGAGCTCTCGAACTACTGAGCTCGAGATCGGGACTTAATAAAAGTCATTCTTATTCTGATTCACATTCGCCCCTATATATATTTTGTCGACAAGAGCAAGAAAAGCTTTTTTATACATCCCCGAGAGAAGTCAGGTAGCAGAGCAGCAATAGCCTTATTCAATTTAGCCTTGAGCTGAGCCTAGCTTGTCTAGCCTATGCGAAGCAAGCCTACACAGGTGGGTATTCTTTTTTGAAAGCCTTTCGAACTGAGCTAACTCATTTACCTGGAGCCGGGCATTCACTTCAAAAATCATTCCCTTTTAGCCCCGGGAGTGGAGCTCCTTCCCCCCACCAGATGCAGATTCAATAGCTGCTCTCATTCCGACAACATTAGTAGCTGATTCAACTTGAGCTATTCTCGTCCTAACGACAGAAAGTGATTCAAGCATTCCTTCCGAGTCGACAAGGACCCCAGGGTTTGATTCCTTTTTTTATCAGGACGTAAGCTAGCTGACCTAGCCTACCAGTGAGTGATGTCACGAAGACCAACCGAATCTCTACAAAGGAGAAGAGAAAGCTTTGAATGCCAACTTCCTCACTTCAGAGCTGAAAGACGAGTGAACAGCTACCTCCTGACGAACAGTGGCAAGAAGATAGTCTTTCTATCTAATGCGGATGCCTTCTTCCTTCATTCATTTATTAAGCGGTAGCTTACGCGCCGGTTTATGGCTTTGCATTCTCAATCGACGGTTGGTTCGCTCAAATTCCGGTCTTTGGCTTCGCGTCAGGTCCAACTTGGCTCACGGCACAAATTCCGTTGGTGAGATCTCGCTCGAAGGCTCGCTCGGAACTCTTTTGGTTGCTCCTTTCAAGTGAAAGCTTTGAAGAGGGGGATTGATTGATCAGTTTGTAACATTCTTCCGATGCGGTAAGCTCCGTAAAGTCAGGTAAACGATTCCGTAAGTCAGTAGAAAGGAAAGCGCTGTAGAGAGAATTGCTTTTCTTGTTTAGGGCCTACGTCTATCTTTAGTGAGCACGCGTCAAGAAAGCCCCTTTGATCGTAAAAAGAGCTACCTTGAGCTCTATATATATCTAAGGGAAAGACTCTATAAGAGAAAGTTTGGCTTGAAATGCTGCGACTCGAAAAATGTATTTTTTTTCTTTCTGTTAAAGCAAGCGAAAAGTTGTTTGAAGGAAGCCACCTATTTATTTATTGGAAGGCGCTCTACGATCAAATCATATTCCTAGCGCTTAGCCCACCGCAGGTGCCTACGTATACTCTTTCTGTTAGCCAATTCCAGTAGCAGAAGGTCGAAGTCAAATTCCTCTTGTTGCGGGAATCGACGTCCAGTTCCAGCTTGGAAAGTCGAAGGAAAGTCCTTATTCTGTTCCGCTAGTGCCGAGACTCAGTCAACTCGTAGAATCTACTCCTTCAGTTACGGGTGCAAGTTCAGGAAGTCAGTTACAGGCTTATAATTGTTGTTTTTTTGGCGTTTTATAAGCGGGGCCTCAGAAAGAATCTCTTTCTTGTCGGGTACAGCCGCGACTAGTTGTGAAGTGATGCATCCCTTTCCGTAGAGCTAGATGAAACTTCCCCCGGGCTTGACCGAGGTCTAAGTCAGTGTGTTAAGCAATGTGGCATTTTCATTTAACTGATTGGCCTGGCCACTCTATTCTAGTAAGGTCTTGCTTGGTCACTATATTAAGCTTTCCCATCTCACAAGTCTATTGAATTGGGTACGAAAGATTGCTATTCCTTGCATCGTTAAGAGTTCTGGCTTCTATTCTAGGGCGTAGTCAAGATAATCTTATCTTTGCTTCTCTGGAGCCGGATGTGAGCTTCTCGCCTACTGATCTTACTAAAAATCAATGGCAGAGGAAGAAATCCTTTCGGGTAAAATGCTGACTTTGCCGTGGAAAGAGTAGTGATAGGAATTCCCTTGCTTCGCAACCTTCTAATAACGGTGCTTTCTTCCCAACTCGGAAGCACCAGCTTTCATTGTCCTCTTTCTCTTTGCCCGCACGCCTGCTGCTTGTCTTTCTTCTTCTCCTACTTTATCCTCTGCGACTCCTTTTTCGTCCTTCTCTCTCAGGTGTATTCCCACATCTCACGCAATACCACGCGCGATAGCACGGGTTGGTGGATACGCCCGCCCGCCGGCTTAGAAAGGGTCATAAGGGGAAGCAATGAGTCGTCAAAGTGAATTCACAAGCGCTTCAGCTTTTCCCCCCATCCGGTCGATCGAACCCGAACTACCTCCGAATTCACACCACTGATTGAATCCCGTCTTCCGACGGGAACAGCGGCGGACCTTTATGACCTAGCCCCTCTTCCCCCTATTGGATAACCTTCTCGATCGACTGCCGAGGGAGGGATGTATTCGTCCATCATTCCGGGTTAGGTGGCCACGGATCAGTGGTGAGATGCGGGCTCCCGAATCGAAGAAGAAGATCAACCGAGAGTCCCCGGCTTTCATATGCTCTTTAGAAAGTCGTTTGAGGGCCTTAAGAAAGGTAGACCGTCGGGGTAAGGAAAGGGTCGATGTCAATTGAGGACGAGAGGTAATGAGTTTTCACTCTTACGAACTCTTGCACCTTACTTCTTTCATTTATACACTTTATTTCAAGCATCCATTTATTTGACATCTGAGGTATTAGGTTCCTTTTTAGCCTGTGCCGATGTCGAATGCGTGCTTTCTTTCTTAAGCTCATTTTACTGTTGTTGGTTTCAAATCCCTATTTTTTAAGACTTCACCTAGGTCCACCAGACTTGACCGTCGGTTTATCCTCTACCCTCAATCAGCCGAGAAGAGAAGGACTACCTCACCTCGCTACGCTACGCTCATTAGCTAAAAAGCTTATGCAAAATAGAGAAAGAAGCACTACACAATCTATTGAAGAGTGCCAAAGCAAACTAGATGAGCAAGGCAGTGAGCTCGCTACGCCACGCTACGCTTATCCAGGCGTGCCAAAGCGCACTAGACGAGCAAGGCAGTGAGCTCGCCAAGTCAAAAAAGTGAATGCAAAACATCATCCCTATATCACATGTAATGTTTTATCGGGTGATAAAGAAAGTCGCTAGGCTTCCTGGTGGTATGAAAGAAATAGATCTTAGTGCCTTAGACGACCGTCAAGGAGGATTGCTTCTCTCACCCGTAGGCGCAAGGAGTAATGTCTCCCAGAAGTAGTAAGTAGTACCCTCGCGTAGCTGAGGTGCAGCCGTCCCAGACTATATTCCCACTTAAAAACCAACTGATCCGCATTCTATCTTCGCTCTCAACTATTCACATAGTATGACTCTGCTGGTCCAAACAGGCCTTCCTACCGTCCCTTGACTAGATGCGAGTGATGTATAGCAAGAACTATAGTTTGGGTGGAATAGCACGCAGGCGAGGTCGGAAAGAGGGAGTATCTCGAGCCGGGGGCACTCTTTTTCCCTTATCCGCCAGGTGGAGAAAATCCAAAGGAGAATTTCCACATGGAGATGCAATCAGCTATCTAAAGGAGGTTGAATAGTTCTCCTCCAGCCTATATCACATGGTTGGCTTCGATCCCCTGAGACTGTCATCTATTACTCCGCCGAGGCAGACCATTGGCAGATTGCAGAGACTATTTTCCAATTTCCAATGGGGATCCGGTCCTAAATTTCATTGGATCTCATGGGATGCACTGTGCAGACCTAAGCAAGAGGGATGAATTGGACTCAGATCTTTGGAAGATTTTTGTAAATGCTTCAGGTTAAAACTGCTATGGCATCTGCACACAAAAGACAGCCGATGGACCAATTACATGCGCAGCACTGCAAGACCATGCTTTATCGCAATCCTATCTACCCACACATAGTTCATCTCATTGGAAATATTCTTTGCCTCTACACGCTGGGTAGTAGGAAGGTCTGATTTTGGCAAGATAATTGGTCAGGCTTTGGGAGTCTCTTGTGTCAATTGCAGGATGAAGAATGGCAACAGATCTCTCGGACTGAAGTTCAACTCAAAGAGGTGTGAGGCAGGGCAATAGAATTTGACCCCATTGGGGACCGCTACGCGCCTCATTCAATCAAGCACCTTCTCCAGTCGCTCTTTATCAGAACACAGAACTAGACAGGCTGATTTGGAAGCACACCACCCAAGGAGAGTTCAGCTTGGAATGCTATTCACAGCACAATCAACCAGCATTTCCCCTTTGAAAGATTATGGCATCCGGTGGTACCAAACTCCTTTAAGGTGCGCAATGTTTCACAGAATACCAGTTGATTGTGAAGTTCAACGTCTGGGAATTAGTCTGGCTTCGGCCTAGTGCTGTACCACTCCTCAACATGAAACAGTGGAACACACCCTCTGGACAGAAAGCCCAGCTAGTCTGGGATTATTTTGCCTCTGCCCTCCAGCAGACCGTCAGTCAGACAGATTCTGTTCTAATGCGATTCCTCAGGTGGAGCTCATGTGGCATTTCGAAATCATTATACGGGTTCGCCTGCTACCTCTGCCTTGGAACGAAAACCCCCGGCTAGAGGAAGAGGTATGAAATACTCGCTTAAAAAAGTATGGGAGGGAAGATGAAATACTCGACGGAGAGGGAAGAAAGGCAGGGAGGCTGCCATCCGGCGCGGCATGTAAAGCCATGTAGTTGCAGGAGCGGGCACTTTCAAGTATAGTTATGTTATTTCCGGATGAACTATTCACTAAAACATTACTCTATTCCTTAACGGCAACAACCTCACTGTGGGAACAAACCAAGAAGTCAATAATAACTCTATGCGCTGAGTCAACACTCATTCCCTAGCTCAACAACTAACTTCAGCCCGTCCGGCTCCAGTGGTAATTAACTCCTTCCTTGCTCACCCGCCTAGCCCTAATACACTAAACTGAAATTGGACTTGACTATGAATCATCGTACACGCCACTACACAGAAAAGAAGACGACCGTCCATAGAAAAAAAGAAAAAAGGTTGTGGCCAAGGTAAACTACCCTTAATTGGCAATTAATCGTTTCATTCATTACATTGACCAAGCCTAGACTCCACTCTCTAATCGTCCCTCTCAGCCTGTCTCCTTCTCTGCCATCTCCTTTTTCTGGGTCTTGGTCATGCCCATACCCAGACCTCGTTTGCTGTTGACTGGCCAATGTACCTGTTTCCACTTTTAAGTAGGAGCGCTTGGTGCCGGGGTGAGTCTCTCGAATACCCATGCGAGGAGCACAGTTGGTTTTTTTAACATGCAATTTCAGTTCTCGGTCTCTCCTGTCGAATGACGAGAATTGCAACAGTTCCAGACTTCGTGCCGCTGCTCCTCTTCTCTTGGCTTCTATGAGCTTTCATCCGTGGAGAACACAACTTTTCGTCTGCGTCTTGCTCCTACAACCACTTTCTTTGCGGAGGTTTTCCAAGCAACCTTGGGCTCGTTAAGGCTAATGCTCATGGTGGATTTGACCATCAGATGCAACCATAGCAGGGCTTATGGCAGGGACTGTGTTATGTGATTGCAGCACCCGAGAAAGGCCCACGGTCTGACATTTCACCAATCTTTTGTCACTCATGCGGTCCATTTTCGATCATGATAGAGATGGGAGAGTGATGCTTTTAGTTTAATCTCTACTACTGTGCCATCCACTTTGGCTTCCGAAACATCACCAAGCCTGATACCGAACAAGGATCCCCTCTTCCTGCAGCAAAGGTTCTTTGCTTGACAGCTTTGAAACGTCGTCCCCGACCCGACCCCCTTCCCTCGCGGGTTTGGCTATGCTCGAAAACTGGCTTCTCGGAGAAAGAATGTAGCCGGCTTTGAAGCCGTGACCGCACCCATGGCATGATGTTTTAAGATGGTCTTAGCATGGTTTGCTAAGCATGGTATTAACATGGCGTTCCAAGACCTGATGTGTTCTCTTCATATTGTTAAATCAAAATCAAAGCAAAGGTAATGCTAACTCTTGGAGCATGCTCCGCTCTTCCTTGGTTGCGACTTTGGCATCTGGCGCTGTTGCTGGTATCCACCGCTTCTGTGGTTTCCAGCGCCACTCCCGTGCAGGTTGTAGCCTTTCTTGACAGATTTCCCCTTTCTTTCTTACCTGAACCTGAAGACGATAACATGGCCTGGTCTCGGCTTTCACTTAGTCTGATTTCGCATATGAGCGAAGAGAAGTGGGGAAGCGATCACGACATATTTAAAGGGGCGGTGGGATGCAAGAAAGAAGCGGGTATTTATATTATTTTGATCGAATCGGTGTGGGGACGCACTACGTTGGGAATCGTCTTCTTATAATCCCCTGCAGTTATAGTTATCTTACAGTCGATGAACGAAGCTCAGGTGAGGGGCACGAGTGGCAGATATCCTTGCTTCGCCAATCTCGATTCCCTCGCGTATTTATATTATTGACCTACCTGCCCGAAGAAATTCCTTCTTTCGAATCCAGAGGAAGGAATGGATGAAACCCCGATGTTGGGAAGATTGATAGTTCCGGAATGAATGAATGGATTTCGAGGTAGCTAGTTAGCTGCTTGCCTGCCTTTCGACGCGGATTCCTCTTTCTCATAACCACTTGACGCAACCATTTCTCTTTCCTCCTCGATCGTTCCGATGATTCGCCCCCCTTCGGCACTAGTAGCAGATATTTAGATTGATGGAAATGCCGAGATTGGACCCGATTCTCTGTCTGAAGGAAGCTTAGCAGCATCGCCTTGAAGACCGGCCTGAAGACATAAAGTATTCCGGGCTTAGCAAGCGTAATATCGACATACAACAAGTGGGATTCGATCGGAAGTCATCTCATCTCTTTCCCTCGCTCAAACGTAGATAAACGACTCCACGGATTCCCCTTCCTCCTACCGGTATGCTAGAAGTCAGCTAGGAGGGGCATGCCTTGGCCAAAAGAAAAAGAATGTGAAGTCAAGTAGGCAATAGCTAGAAAGAAGAACAGAACAATGCTAGCAGCAATAAAGCAGAGTTAGCGATAGCAGAAAGATTTAGCGAGTGGTGCGCTCATAGCCCTAAAAAAGACTGTGGTTTTTTCTTTCGCTAATAAGTCGTTTTTGTGTTGAATTTTACCCTTGATTTTGGTAGTGTAACCCTTTTTTCGTTGAATAGAGGAAAACCGGGGTGTCCCCCCTACTGGACATAGGTGGAAATGATTGGATCGACCACTCTTGACCCCTATCTTAGCGCGCTGCTCTGCTGCTGCTTTGCTAGTTAGAGTTCGGAAAGCAAACTGAGTTGAGTGCACTAGGGACCGCAAGCCAATACTTTATATATTATCCAACGAAATCAACAAAGACGCTGTGTGCGCTTAGCGCCCCTTTGGTTGGAGCGCTTTAGTTACGTGTTCTTCCTTCGCTGATTGAGTGCGCCGCCGTCAGCTGTTCTGGCTGAACTGCTTTCGCCGCTAGTCCACTACTGAATGATTATTATATTAATAATAATCTTGTTCTATACCTTGACTGGCATTACACACCAGCAGAGATCGGGGAAGACGTTCCACAGCTGCTTGTGAGCTAGACTTGCCTGTCTGATCACCTTATGAGAGAATCAATGAGAGTAGCGGATAGGTAGGCGGCCTTTATACTTAGCTAAGGCATTTCCCAAGCTTTATGGGTGCTCCAACTGATGGTTCTCCCCACCTCTTTCTTTGAAGCAGAAAGGCCAAAGAGCTGTTCGCGGTTCCTCTTGTTAAAACTCAAAGGGAAATATATATATTCCTTCAAATAGCTCATCACGAGAAGTAGTCCTTTGGTTCTAGATTATCTGGTCTTCCTTCCCCCTTTCCCGGGCCAGCTCAACTTAGAAGGGCAGTACCCGTGTACTCAACCATAAATCTTAGCTTTCTTTAAATCTGAGGATTTCTGCTGTAAAGTCTTTCTCCTGAATATTCTTAGGTCGGGCTCAGACTTGTTCCGTTCAAGGCAGACTACAAACTGAGCTTCTTTTAAGCAAAGATCATTCAGATCGATAAACTACAATGGATTTCATCTATTATTATAAGAATAGGATTTTTGTGTTCCGAAGTAGGCCTAGAAGTGGGGTCGTCAACCACTTATTCGGTAAGGCCACAGGGTTAGCCCAATTCTCTCTCAGCGGGCCAAAGAAAGGGTATGAAGCTGAAGCTGCTGATAGGGCACATCCCAAGGCAAGGAGTCCGTTCACTCAAAAGAAAAGTATAATCAGTCCTATTCTTTCAGAGCCAATCCCAGGGAAAGCTTCAATTGGTCTTTTCGAGACGAGACTTCTTCCGGGTATTCAGAAGCGGGAGAAGAAAGACAAGAAAGAGGAGACTATTTCAACAAGTCCCCGAGTTCTGGCATACTTGACTGACGAAAGGATGTCCTACTTCTATTTAATATTTCACCGAACCCTACTTCACTCAATCAATCTCCTAATCTTAATCCTACCTCCCTGACTACAACTAAACCACCAACAGCGGGAGAGCCGACATTACTATATAATGATAGATGTGCAGCGCTAAGTATATTAGTTAAGGCTAACAACTCATTCTTCAGCAACTCATTCTCTAACAGGAAAAGCAAAGACCTCATCTACCGCATCAACAGGTAATCCCGCATCTGATAAGGCAAGTCCCCTTCCCGGAGCAAAGCTACGAAACTACGCTATTCAAAGCAATCTGCCCAAGGAGGGCTAGCTAGTCTAATGCTAGGCTAGGTGATTCCTCTCTATCAATGACTGAAGCTTAATCCAGAGAGAGAGCTCACTATACCACCGGGTTGCCGCATTTGCTTATGAAACAAGAACAAGAACAGCTTATCCCGAGGAGAACTGAGCATAAGTCTGATTTCTTAGGGTAGTCACTCAAAAAGGAATGAAATCCGTCACTTCGCCCCCCTTTAAGACTGATTCCTTAACGCTTAACGGCGAGAAGGTTGGCAGCAGCGAATTCTCTTGCTGCGCTTATTCCGACAACAGATTCATCGGTCACTGGATGCGTGCTAACAGAAAAGAAGAAAGTCCGAAAGTCATCAGGTAGGTAAGCAAGCCGCCCTGGTGCCAAGCTAAAGACAAGGATCACATCGATCAGAGCAAAAGCAAAGAAAGGGCTTATGCCGAATATCTTGAACTCACTTCTTTCGCACCCGTGGGCTAGGCTATTAGAAGAAAAGTCTTCTATTCACTCAGATGACCTGTACTGTAATACGCTATTTAAACTTCATTGGCTTTCTTTCTTGCCCTCCCTAACTCAATGGGGCCAGTTTTTTGTCTGTTTAGTCTCCTGATGATGTTAAAGCTCGTACCCATCAACAACAGGAGGTGACATTGCTTATGCTATCCCGCTTCCTCTAGCTGGTTTAGAACCTTCCCATACTGATAATGAAATAGATCTAGCTCTAGTACCAGGGAAGGTAGGGTTTGCCGGTTCTCATACAGCGCTCTTTTAGGGCTCAACGCATGAGGGAATTAGCTTAATAGAAACTGACTTACCTATCCCCAGGGGCTTCAACCATGGAATGACAATCTCTAGCACTTTCCCTTCCTTCTAGCCTTACAATCTCAACTTTCTTTGAACGACCAAACGCTCTAATGCTGCTGACTTGAAATCAGCCTATGGCCTCCGCTGCTAGTAGCTGTGTTAATTTTATGGCAGCTGTGGGTGGCTCGGCACAGGGCCAAGTTTGAGGGAGAGGTCTGCTCTGCTCAGCTTGTCATCCAGCAAGTCACCTACTCTTGGCATCGGAGTCATTCATCCCTAAGGCAATGGAGTCGCCCAGCAGGTTGCAACTTCTTCAAGATGCAGGTTGCAGAACTCAGCCTAGGGTGATGAGGTACATAATGGTAACTTTTCTGAAGCCGCCTTTGCTTTATTGTCACGTTAAAGGCAGTCTTTCCAGCCAAGGGAGCGCTGCTACGTGGTTTCAAGAAAGATCAAAGTAGGGCGCGAGGTGTTCGGGGGGCGAGCTTCGGGGTCACTTCAGGCAAGTTCCTTGGGCTTCTCATTCGACACCGTGGGATCGAGATCGACCAATCCAAGATTGACGCTATCGAAAAGATGCCCGAACCTCGAAACCTGCATGAGCTCAAAAGTTTGCAAGGGCGATTGGCCTACATTAGGAGATTTTTCTCCAACCTGGCTGGACGATGTCAACCCTTCAACCGTCTCATGAAGAAAGACACACTTGGGACGAGGCCTGTAGGAAAGCTTTTGAAAGCATCAAAGCATACCTCCTCAAGCCACCAGTACTTGTCGCTCCGATACCCGATCAACCACCTATTCTCTACGTTGCCGCCCAAGAACGGTCGCGTTGGGCTCTACTTGCCCAGGAAAATGAAAAGGCAATCAAAACGCTGTCTACTACTTGAGCAGGACTCTCGTGGGGGCTGAGTTGAATTACTCTCCAATAGAGCAGACATGTTTGGCCTTGATTTTTGCTGTAATATTCATCTTGTGAAGGCACTACCTCTTAGCTCATCCGGTGCGACTCATCTCGCGAGCTGATCCATTGAAGTACATAATGTGACGACCAGTCCTTTCCGGTCGATTAGCCAAGTAGGCCCTCAATCTTTCGGAATTCTATATCACTTATGTCTCATGGCTGTAAAAGGACAAGCAGTTGCAGATTTTCTCGCAGATCATCCAATCCCATCCAATTGGGAGTTGCCATAAGACTTACCCGATGAAGAAGTCTTTTTCATCGAAATTCTCCCACCGTGGAAGATGTTCTTTGATGGTGCGGCCCGACGCGACGGAGCAGGCGCTGGAGTCATCTTTATGTCATCACAAGGCGAAGTACTCCCGCACTCTTTCACATTGTTCGAACTCTGCTCCAACAACGTTGCAGAGTACCAGGCGCTGATCGTCGGCCTTGAAATGGCCCTTGAGATGGGGATCACTAGACTTGACGTCTATGGTGATTCAAAGCTCATCATCAACCAACTTATCACTCACTACGATGTGAAGAAGCCGGATCTGGTGCCTTATTGCCGCTATGCAACTAAGCTTATCGATAAGTTTGAAGACATCACCCTAAACCACGTGTCGAGAGTGGAAAATATAAAAGCAGATGCGCTTGCAAATTGAGCCTCGACGCAAGCGCCTCGTCCGGGGGCAAGGCAATGGAAGTTCCCATTAGTGAGAGATGGATTTGACCTCCACCCCTTCAAGACGAAGAAGCAGAGGAAGAAGCTAACATGGTCTCCGTCTACGAAGTAGAAGTTTAAGATTGGCGTCAAGCCATCATGAATTACCTGCAACATGGGAGGTTACCCGAAGATCAAAGGCATAGAGCGGACATAAGCCAATTGAAGTACTGGGCACCAAAGTTCGTGTACTTCAATGATTCACTCTATCGCCGCTCCTATGATGGAATCCTGCTAAGATGCTTGTCGGAAGAGGAAGCCGCGCAAGCCTTGGAGGAAGCCGGGATTTGCGGAGCTCATCAGTCTGGACCTAAACTCCACTCTCATCTTAAAAGGATGGGCTCTTACTGGCCATCCATGATAAAGGATGCTATGGAATTTGCACGGAGATGCCCCACATGTCAGTACCACGCGGATTTCATCCACCAACCTCCTGAGCCCTTGCATCCAACCGTGGCATCTTGGCCGTTCGAGGCGTGGGGTATGGATGTGATCGGACCACTTAAGCCAAAGTCGTCCGGCAACCACCAATACATATTGGCTGTTCACGCCCGGACAAAGGGATCCCTAACTAAAAAGACTAAGTCTAGCCCATACAGCCACGCATCAGGGGAACCAAGATATAACAAGACCTCAGACAACCGCGCACTAACTAAGACAGAAGACTGAGCCCAACAGAACTACGGACCCTGAAAGTTGACCCATCGGCATAGAGGGCTACCTACGAAGGGGGAACGACCAGGCAGCCGGGGAGTTGTGTAGACTCCCTCCCGAACCGCGCTTGTAACAGAAAGGGCGCTGGTACAGCTCGCAAGCTTTATGCTTAATCTGGGGAGAGGAGGTATAGTAATACCCTATTCCCTTGTGCCCGACCCACTCAGTAATCAGGAACTAGGAGTAATCAGTTGACACGGGGCGCCGTTCCTAATAAAAAAGAGGTGATGGGTCAAAAAAATCCTTACCTTGTTCCAAAACTATATAGTACAAAAAGAATCTTAGTAATCAGTCCGCGTAAACTTTATGGATGGGTGGGTCGAGGTCTCAGCCAGAAAAGAGAAGCCCTTGCTGACGCGGGAGGAATTTGTTAAAATGCTGACGATTGATAAATAGCACGGGGCTCGAAAGAAAGCTGCGGAAGGCGAGTTGGAAAAAGGATGCGAGAAGCAAGCAGAAAGGTCATCTTCGAGAGGTCACCGCCATATATAGGGGGACAAGGGACTGCGAGGCTTTCAAGCAAAGCAATCGATCTTCTTCTTCTCTTGATCTGTCCGAGAAAGCAAAGTCGAGTGACGAGGGTCTGAATTGATGTCAACAAAGATTGACTTTTTGCAGTTATATATCAAAGGTGTTGTGTTCATTTCCACTTGCGGTTTCTGTAGGGCGGCATAATAAGTGGAGTTAGTAGGGCTTCCTTAGTCTCCGTTACAAGGGAGGGCAGGGGCCAAGGAATGAAGAGGAACCAAAATCGTTAGGTAGAATCGGTGGTTGTGCTTTCTATCCCACCAGTCTTCCATGGTAGGTGTTTAGACCCCAATCCTAATTTCACGGCTTTCGATTTCGAATACGATAGGCGTGTCGATTATGACGTAGAAATGCCATCCAGAATGATTTTTTCTTTCTTCCGAATCCACTCCTGATCCGATCATCGTCAGATAATGCTCTGGTCCAACATATTAACATAGATTTAGGATCCCCCGATAAGGCGAGGCGGGTTCCTTCACCAAAGGAGACCATAGAGCATAGGGGATAGTGCACATATAGAAGAGCAGACCTCGCGGCTGACAGTGACGAGGTAATGTGAATTGAAGCTCGACCCGCAGAGGGGATAGTAAACAGTGACCAGTGGGGAGGCGGTTCCTTGCTTGTGACTTGTTTGAGAAGGTGAGGTCATCAGGGGGAGTACGACAAGGCAATGAACATTGTAGTTATGCCTGTGCGCCTGGTCCATAACTATATTCATAGCCTTCCCTACTTTGAGACGATACGAGAAAGATGAAAAAAAAAATCAAATAATGAATGTCTTTCTATCTATTAGAATGAATAGCGTATCGATTACGGAGGTTTCAACCACACCACGGAAGATTGTTCAATAAAGACTCAAAACTAGGCTAGAAACCGCCGAGAGGAAGAGGCTAGGCTCCTTAATAGACAAAGATAGAGAGAGGGGAAGGTTGCCCTCTGAACCCTTATCTGAAAGGGTTGATACTGGATCATGCCAGGGTTAGGTTGCGCCCAAGGGATTTCACTCTCCCTACGTACAATCTAACTTTTGATGGGGTGGATCCTTTCAAGCACTTTTGAATTGGATGAAGGACTGGTTAAGGTATGTCCATTGGTACCACCTTACACGGTTCAAGCGTCCGTCACACAGACCCGAAACTTCAGTATCTTTTCGAGGTACCGGTTGTTATGAGGGACTGTAGGAAGCGTCCTGAGGAGAGTATTCTCTTTAGGTACGGTTTCCTTTGGAAACTCCACGAATTGGTCCGAAGGAAAGGGTTTTGGGACGCCCTTGAGTACGTGGGAAGTTGACTCTGGAAGTGCTACAATTGACATTACCTCCTTTGCCCATGAGCTAGGCAAGCATGAATATCGATCTATACGATACCTAATGCCATATCATATAGATGAAGCTATTACTACAATAAATGAACATTCCTCGACAGAGGAGTCACATGCGATACCATATCGATACCACCTGCTCGCCATATTGATCTCTTTATATAAGAGAAAACATATCTATCTTTCTATACGTTCGTTAACAAGTGATGGCTTCCGTTAGGATGCGGAGTGTAGCGCTAAGCATTAGGTGAAACATTCTCCCTTTGGGGAGGCAGATCTATTGCTTTGGCGGACATCAGGGCGAAGAAGATATCACCGAGAGATTCTGGCAATGGAGGATAGGATGTTCTCTTCGGCCCTGGCTTGGTGTAATTTGTGGGCGGAGTTTGGTTCTTTCGATAAGGAATCTGCTGGAGGTAGGAATGAATGGGGATCCCTATCTTAATAGATAATATATAGTAGCATAAGCGAGCCTATAACTGTCCCGTTCCTAAAGCAGAGGTTTGAGTTCCTTTTTTAAATCCAAAGGATAAGGAATGACATGAATGAAAGAATAAGTGATAACGAAAGGCTTTTCCAGCCTGAAGAAGGGAAGCAGCATAAGCAAAGGAATGAGATGATTCGGAAGCAGGGGCGAGAGCTAAAGATGAGTTCTTTGAAAGAATAACAAACCGAACCATTATTTCAAATGGGAAATACATAGAAAAAGTAGACCTTTCTCATAGGGTTAAGGGTAACAGGCCTTACAACCATAAGTCAGAGCTTTAAGCTAGCGCTCCTCACCAAACACAAGCCCTGCTAAGCAACAAGGTTAAGCTAGGGCACAGGAGAACTAAGGGCGGGGGGTTACATAACAGAGAAAAGCAAACTCATTCAATTCCAGGAAATTATATATTCGGGTCAGGGAGAAGAACAGCAGAAGGATTTGATTACAGTGTTCACTCTGGAAGAGCCCTTGGGCTTAAAGGGAAGGAAGCAGGCCGCGATAGCAAAGAGCAAAGAAAGCTAAGCGCGCAGAGAGAGCAGAGCAGCATATAGCGCGAAAGAGTCCAAATGCAAGAAAGGCAGAGCGCGAAGCTTGTGGTCCCTTCCTTTCCCAACTATAGCTAAACTTGCCCGAAGGAAATCTTTGATCTTCTTGCCGGGAAAGAGTTTGGTTACCAAGTTCGGTTACCATAAGCGGAAGTGCAAACCTTATATCTCCGATATATAGGATAGAATGTCAGTTTAAAATCCATTTTGGTAGATAGTATGGCTTGACAATGTCGAGCTAAGACTATCGCGAATAAACATAGGGTCTGTCTCAGCCTTGACTATGGAATCATATTTCCTCGCGACTATCTTCCCCTTGAATCCTGGTTGGCAGCAGTATTTCGAGCTAGGGATCCTACAATTCCCTATGAAGCTCCCTGACAAGCCCTTCAATCCATCTTCATCTTGGCTGGCAGCCTAGATTGAGCCCTGGGACTGATCTTCCCGTTGGCTTTGCTACAGCAGTACTCACAGTGTAAGGTCAGCGGGTGGCATAGCGAAATTCCTCACCAAGATGACTGGACAACCTCTCGACCAGATCGTCCCAGCGGAGCGTCTTTGGAGCGAATTCCTTTGAAGTAGTTAGTGCTCTAATTGAGCGAGCCGTGGCATCATTCATAAATGATGAGCGTAGCTTAATTTAGCTGATCTCACACCGAACTATAAATATGTGAGTGGCTCTTTATGGAGACTTAGTCCAATGGCTACCACCAGAAGTGTGCTAAGTTAGTCACAGAGAAACCTCCAAGTTCTTTATAACTTCCGACTCTATAAACTTGGATGGCTTGGCTTGCTTGTTTAGCTTGTCCCCTCTTTTGAATGTGTACAGTTCGAGCAAGCAAATGGCTAGCAGGGTCGAGGAACCACAATGAACGGGACGACAGAAGTTACAAAAGAATATGACCAGAGACGACCATAGATATCAGCATGAGGTTTTTTTTTTCCTTAGTATATGCACTGTGTCAATACCAATGCTTGTGTGGAACGAGACCCGCATTTTTATAGTATTTCGAGTTCGAAAAAGAGTATAGCCCAGCTCGAGTATACGAGAAAGTGGGCAGCATCCCAGATCCGCTAGGGCTTTAATCCAATGGGTTTGGATGTTGTCGTCATTTTGATGTTTAGAGGTCGTTCTGCAAGGTACCGAAGTCATTCGATCGGGGAGAAAACACACACTTTATATATAGATGAAAAAATAGTACCAGTGGAGCTTTATATAGCTCGGTGCTAGTGCTCTCACTTACGGAAAAAGAGGCTCCCGCATCAGAAAGAAGAGCGGCACCTCAACCAACCACAGCCGCATTAGCAGTTCGCGTGGAATCAGACGTAAACCAAGTTCGGACTGAGGTGACCAAATCGAGGACGATGAGCTATTCAAATTCAGACGAGGAATTTGACACAAGTTCAACAAGGGCAGGATTTCTCATTCCAAAGAAGAAAAGCTAGAGGTAAGTGAGCCTACAAACGACCACCGCTTATCCAATTAATTGCCAATTGCGGCAGCAGACTCGATTGGAGTGAAGGCCAATACGGCAAGAGGCTTTAAGTTGTCGACCGCAGACGAGGCTAAGATCTATCGCGAATTCAAAGCCGAGAACAAAGCGGGGAGATATATTGAAATAAAGGCGCTTGCGGAATGGATTGACTACCAATGATACAGGTAAAGTAAAGGATTGCTTTGCTTTCTAAATAAAGGGATTCGCGCACTGACTCAAGCAGGGGATTTGCTCTATAGGCCGAAAATCAAGCATTTTTGAGATACTTGTTACAGGCTCGACAAAGAACGCGAAAGAGCTTTCTTTAGAATTAGAATAAGGGCACGCTAAGACATTCCTTTTCGTGCTTTCGACCTGCTCACTTAGAATGAAGATCAATAATGGACGGAAAGGCTTTACACAAGACCACAGAGCGAGAGAGAGCCTTCGCTTACCTGCCTAACCGTGCCCCCCTCTCGTACCTATATTCCCTTTCTTTCAGTTACATTCAGTTTCAGTTCTGCTTCCAACTACCGATGGGAGAGGAGTGTGAGGGGAGAAATGGGGTCCCGTGGAGTCTTTCCCGTTCTATGGTTTTTAGGAGGATGGATACCTCTGAGTCTGCGGCAAGCTTTCTCAAAGTTGTTATTGACCAGTATCCGGCAGCTAGATCAGACGGTAAACTTTCATTTAACATAGCCATTTGATAGTTCGATAAGCCAAAGAAAGATAGGAATGCTTTCTCTCAGTTTAGTTTCTTTTATTTGAAACATCGGGAAGTTCCCGGGCCTTATGGAGAGGGGCCACCTTTGTTCTTATGTTTAAGGGGAGGCAGATTTATCTGTTCAACTCCGACTTTTTCAGTTTCTTGGGGAGATTCCGAGTCTAATATAGACAGAAATGCTGGTTTTTTTCCTGCCTTCTCTGGAAAGAGTCTTCCCTCCCTTGCTGCATCAGTAAGATACGGCAAGCAACAGCTAATGTAATGCTATATACATATATATATATATATGTATGTAAGCTAGGCCCTTTCTTTCGTATCGAAAAAGCCACTTCAAAAAAGAAAGCGAAGCTGCTATGGACGTCTTTGATTGGATGGAGACATATATAAAGTGTGCAGTGAGGGATCTTTATGGGTAGCCAGTCTTTACTTCACTCGGCCCAAAACTCCCATGTCTTTCTTGGTTGGACCAAGCCAACCAGCGATTTCCGAGAAGTCTTTCTGCTTAGAGCAAGAAGCGGAACTAAGGTGACAACTATGACTATGAAAGAACTCATTTCTTCTTTTTTTCAAAAGAAGACCGACCTAGCTTCAATTGCTTCAGTTGGAGCTGCTGCTTAATAGTATAGGAATACTATTCGTTTTCGCGCTCCACAAATGGAGTGTTCCTTCACCCGCCCAGGAACCCGTTCCCCGTCGCGTCAGAGAATATGGCGAAGAGCTCGGCATTCATCTTCCAAATGAGAATGTCGACTCCTGGAATGCCGATCGATATATCGAGGAAATTTCGCGTATCCTCGAATTTCGATTTTTTGATCAACAAGCCATTGAATCACTTCCAGGGGGGCACTCCTGGGTGGAGCTTGCGAGGACTGTCATTTCAAGGACGATCAGTCCGGATTTGACCGATATCGGCATTCTCGCCAACGCCTATTGCATATTAATGGAGAAGGGACCATCTAATGAGATAATGACAGAAGCCCTGAAAATCCTGCTGCTATGGCAGCAAGGGTTATCCATTTCATAGGCGAGGGTGGGGGAGAAGCAAGCCGAACCTCTGATCGACCCGGACACATAAAAAATTCTCGGCGTCGAGAGAGATTTGAGACTCCGTAAGTAATTCAGTGAGTGCTTTCTTTTCTAAGAAGGGCTTGGCTTGGAAGAATAAAATGAAATACGAACAACCGCGCTGGTCGTAATAGATCGACTTGAATGCGTCTTCTTGCTCCAGCATTCAAGTTCCATTTCAGGAAAGGACGACGTACCATGATACTTTCTGTTTTGTCGAGCCCTGCTTTGGTCTCTGGTTTGATGGTTGTACGTGCTAAAAATCCGGTACATTCCGTTTCGTTTCCCATCCCAGTCTTTCGCGACACTTCAGGTTTACTTATTTTGTTAGGTCTCGACTTCTCCGCTATGATCTCCCCAGTAGTTCATATAGGAGCTATTGCCGCTTCATTCCTATTCGTGGTTATGATGTTCAATATTCAAATAGCGGAGACTCACGAAGAAGTATTGCGCTATTTACCAGTGAGTGGTATTATTGGACTGATCCTTTGGTGGGAAATGTTCTTCATTTTAGATAATGAAACCATTCCATTACTACCAACCCACAGAAATACGACCTCTCTGAGATATACAGTTTATGCCGGAAAGGTACGAAGTTGGACTAATTTGGAAACATTGGGCAATTTACTTTATACCTACTATTCCGTCCGGTTTTTGGTTCCTAGTCTGATTTTATTAGTAGCCATGATTGGGGCTATAGTACTGACTATGCATAGGACTACAAAGGTGAAAAGACAGGATGTATTCCGACGAAATGCTATTGATTCTAGGAGGACTATAATGAGGAGGACGACAGACCAAATCGACATCTTGCTCACAACTTGGCCGGGTAAGTCAGCCCAAGTTTGATATTTTGCGGTGAGAGCCTTCATCCAGGAGCTCGTAGTTGAGTTGCTCCATCCAAAGAGATAGGCTTTTTTTTTCTGAAAGAAAAAGCTAGCTATGCTATAATAAAGGAATGCTACGCTACCAGTTAGGAATGCCGACTACAAGCAAGCGGGGCTTGGCCACACACACGCACTGACGATTTAGTATAAAAAATACAGAAAAAAAACCACCAACTCAAGTAGTCAGCCAGCACTTATGAAAGAACGAACAACCAAGCAAACGGAGGCTTTGACTGTTTATGCTGGCACTGATGCGGATTTTGGGGTATAAGAGGCCTCTGCTTCCCGTGCTTCTTCAACACAGAGAAAGGCAGATTGCTTGAGTTGTTAGCCCTTGTTAGGAATCAAACTCCCGATTTGACAATGAAAGAAAGGTTTGCCTTATTTTCTTTCTGGGGAATGCTTGACTCACACATCGGGTTCTGGCGAGTCCTATCTCAATCTTTTCCTCAAAGGCCTAACTAAATCTCTCTATCCCGGTCCCGGCTTTGGCTAAAGCGAATGCTTATCTTTCCAACCAATGGCTTTCAACTTCTTCCCGTCGGAATCTCCACTCAGTATAAAAGTGCTTATTCGGCCGGCTTTCCACCTTTCTATTCACGAAGCTATTACACAATCAAAGCCGAATGAGCAAAGAAAATAATGTCTAATTTCATCGGGCCAGAGAAAGCCATTTCTTTCTCTATAAGCTTCAATGGTGCGAAGGGGAGCAGAAGAAATGGCCTTTTTTTTTCTTCTATCGATTGGTTTTCAGCAGAGTGGGCCGGACTATGGAATCTTTGTTTTTTCTTTGCGTAGGGCCTTCTAGCTAGCAGGCTTAGAGAAAGGGGTGACTTCATTTTCCCTTTCGGGTAGCGCGAGTGAAAATGCCAGCTCCAGAACAAGGGACAGAGAAGGCACATGTTAAAGTGCCAGTTGAGTTAAAGCTTTTCGTCTCGGGAACAACTAGTGTGAAACTTTTTTATTGCTATGGTGCTTTTTCTTTCTTTCGGTACCACTTCAACCACAATCAAGATAAGTTCACGATGTCCCTGCCAAACCAACCCAGAAGAAGAAGGCAGATTAGTAGGCGAACTGGAACTCGAACTTGAACCAGAACTAGAAGATGCGCTTGAGCAGTAAAGTAAGGAAGCAGTCAAAGGAAGAGGAAAAGGTATTCCATTCCTGTGTTTACGGAGGCTGTGTTGACTAAATTACAAGAGTTTTTAGCGTTTATCCGAATGAGAGTTCAACGATCCTTTGATGGAGACCACTTACCTGTGAAGCCTTTAGCTAAGACTCGGTAGTCCAACCTGCCAAAGTCCAAGAGCTGCTAGTAGAAGATAGGCAAGGATTGCCCTATCTGAGAATGAAAAATCAAAAAGTGGGTGCTGCCCCGCCTACGTGACTGATTCTATTGCAGGATCAGCCTTTAGGGGTTCCACTGAGTTGGAACTCGGCTAAGTTGCTCTTGAGGAAAAGCTGCGCTCGGTATCAAGCTAACCCTTTCCTGACTTTGCTCGTGTGATCATTGTTGTAAAAAAGAACACTCGGGTATTATAGGTAAGGCCAGTTGCGACCGATGAAGAGTACTACCCGGGGAATCATTCCAAACCAACTTTCAATCCTAAAGCTTTAGCTTATGCTTTTGGCTTTGTAGCAGCAAGCCAGCCTAGCCTGTGCCAGATCTTCGCACCATCTGCTACGCCCTTTTCTCAACACTGGTTTGCCTTGTTTCAATCCGCCTCAACTCCTTTTCTTTATTTTCAGTATCTTTTTTTTTTATTTTATTTAAAGATGGTTGGCCTATCTGTCTATTTGTCTGTCTGGATGATAGAGAGGAAAAGCTTCAATTCAACGGAGAAAAAGTTCGGGATTTACCCGTCTTAGCTATCTATCCCTACCCCCAAGGCGCTTGCGGATAGCTCCGATTAGTAATCTCTTTGAATTCCCATGCCTAAAGACAGACAAGGAGTACTCGAAGGCGCTTGCGTCGGCATGGATTACATTACCTTCTTGAATTAGATCGGGTTACGGCAAGTCTTGGAAATCGATCTTCTTGAGTGGCCTAGGTTTTAGTATCACTAGGGTCCAATTCCTGGCTCTCAGGGGGACAGAGTTTCGTACGAATTGTTGGTACTTCGGTCGTAAGGCTGGTCGTCTCTAGGTCAGCACTTATTTATTTTTCCTTATGTAGTAGGGTCCAAGTAAAGTTCTTACTGGCCTTCCGATTCCGAACTCTTTCAATACCGGTTGTAAGGCAATCAATCATATTCTTCTACTCTCAGTCCTGCCAATCCCGGTACGGAAAAGAGCCCCAGGGGGGGAGTCAAGTAAAACTACAGGGCGCGCTAACTGAAAAACTACAGAGCGCCTCTAAGCTCCGGCTTTGAAGCTGGTTGGTGGTGGCACTAACAATAGCCCGGACCTTTTCTTCCTCTTCACTGTACACAGGGCGACGTCCAATCCCGGACCTCAGATATGATGGATCTTGTGGCGCATGGGGACTGGGGTGCGATATGCCGGAGTGAATGTCGGGTTCTGAGACGAGACCTCCGCCTGATCCAACCTACTTTATTCAAGATACGAAACGACTTTTCCGGCTTTCCCTATTGTTTTGTATTTGAGATGGAGTCATCAACAGGGCTAAGAATCTTACCACAGTCAGTGGTACCCACGTTCTTCCGTGCTCGTAGGTTGAACTCCCCTATGCATCCCGACTAAGGTATCATAAAGGTGCATTTCCCTTATGCATCCAGCCGCTTCGCTAATGTGAATAGGTTCTACGGGATGGTTTTTTATATACTCTAAAGCGCGTTCCTTCTTCGAACCTTTTGGTATGTATTGCCCCCTAACTATAGATCAGATCCACCGGACGAGAAACTCAATTCCGCACTGCTGCTGAGTCGTCGGACTTATCCACCGACGGGATTCGTGGAATTTCAGTTTGTGGATTGCGTTGGGGGAAATCTACCAAAGCTAGGCAGATAGATAGACTCCTTTCCCGCTGCTAAGGGAGAGAAAGAAACTAAATCAAATGATTGTTTTTTCACCAGCGCCCCTTTTTTTTTCGGGTACTAAGAGTCCTCTCACTACCAACCAGCAGACATCATCTGGCTGGGTCTTGCCGGTATCAACAACGAGAAAAAAAAAACAACCAAATGGAAACAGCAACTAACTATGGCTCTTGGCCCAGACAACGTCCTAGGCGTAGGGGAGATCAGAGCAACAGGGAACGCCTAGACGACGACGCCCGTCCTGGGCTGCAGTAAGTAGATCGAGAGGTCGTTCCGCCCCTTGTCCCCGAAGATGGGTAATATGTTCTCATACAATGTTGCTCCAACTTTATTCTATAGGGCCTAGCTGGCGAGCGATCCCAGTCCGCGGCAGAGAACAAGACAGCAAGCGAGCGTACCTTTGTTCGCTTCTTCTCCACCAAGCACGGAAGTTTAAGGATAACTGTAGGTCGGTGGCTACCTAAGGAAACTCCGATTCGATCCGCCCCCCGGCTGGGAGGCATCTACCTCATCCCGATCACAAGGAGAGGTTCACCATGATGGGGGGTAAGGTACTTTCATTCTTTCCGTGGAGGAAAGAATTCAATGCATAGGGGACCATCCTTTTTTGATTTCGGCATGCTCCTAATATTTAAGGATTCGCAGGGTAGGGCTTGTCCCTACTTAGTTGAGTTGACAGACAGTGACAAAGGCTTGCGAAACTAAGTAGCGCCTTTTGAATTGAATCTTAAGTAGTCTATTCTATCAGTGGTGCGAAGCGGCTTTGCCCCGGGGAGCTAAAGGTTATACCTTAGAAAGTAAGCGAACAGCGGTTCTTCTATGCTATGTAGGGACAAGCCCGGACCTTGACTCTCCTAACGTCGAGCTAAGTCACTTCGTAACCTTTGCGTAGCGTAGTAGAATGAAGGCTACGCACCGACGCTCTCTTATCGCAAGCGCCTAAGCGTCTTCGCTAACTCGCTCGCCTACTAAAAAAAAGTAGGCGAGGCTAGGCTAACTCAGCCGCTGACTTCGACTGTAGGGGGCTTTCGTCGCCTTTTCCTTTTTGAATAACCCATTATCATGTTCTTTAATAAGTCAAGTAGGCGAACCCGTCCTTAGTAGCGTTGACAAAGAAGAACAGCCGGTTAAAAGACAGCTATTATATATATATATAGGCCAGCTTGACAAGCTACCTTTCCTCTTGATCTGAGGTGCGAAGAGAAACATCTCTTTTTTATTACTTCCACTTCTCGATCCCGGCCCGGAAAAGTGACCGACCGGGGCCCTCTTGATGAATGAAAGAAAGGGTTTATGAGCCCTAGCCCTGTAAGCCCACACCTGTGTAGAGTAGATCGTTCAACACCTGCGGCACAAACCCATTTTTGACCAATTGGTCCTAGTATCATAGGCGACCGAACGGCCGCCCCCCTAATTACTAGACCGACCTGCTGTAATAATTCCATAAACACCTAGCGAAGATATGGCAAACAAATAAAGTAGCCCTATGTTCGGATCTGACAATACCATACCATAATCAAAAGGTACAACGGCCCGAGCGACCAGACTTAACATAAATGTAGCCACTGGAGCCATTCTAAAAAGGGAGAAATTAGCACTACTTGGTGAAATAGGTTCTTTTAGAATCAATTTCGAACCATCTGCTAGAGGTTGTAACAATCCGAACGATCCCACTACATCAGGACCCTTTCGACGTTGCACAAAAGCCATTACTTTACGTTCAGCTAGCACTAAAAAGGCTACTCCTAGTAGAAGTGGTAGAATTATTCCAAGTATTTCCGCTGGAACAGCAATGTACGTTTTCGATTTTCTATTCACTCATGATCTGGCCTGGTCGACCCAATCATGATATTGAAGGATGGGACCTTTTCTCGAAAAACTCTGGATCCCGAGATTTTAAGATGGTGCATTCAATCATCCTGTTACGTTACTTCGAATGGAATCTCCGCCCGCCTCACTTGACTGAGCATAAGCGAAAAGTCAAGGGATTTCCTTCTAACTAGTGGCTGAGAGTAAGCAAGCTACCTTCATTCATTTGTTGAGTCAATAACTTGGGTCGGGAATCTTTGCTCTTCTCTTTTGCATTTCCGCTGCCTGCGTTCTTCTTCGTGTCCGCCCGTATCGCAAAGCTAGTCGACGCCAGCTGTAATGGTTGAAAATAGGGGGCCAACCGACGACCTCCTAAGAAAGCTTTGTTCGATAAAGCAAACGATTCGTTCCGACAACTTCGGACCATCTCAACCCCTAATCATTCGCCGATCTTACAAGATCGATCGGGCGGGCTGGTTGGAAGGGGTGATTAGCGGAGAAAGGAATCGCTGAGAGTTGGTCAGGACGAATGAGTGGCTGTGAAGCATGCTCCGGAGGAAGTCAAATTGACCCTTCCCCGAGTCAGTCCAGTCAGAAAGGGGAGGGCCCGCAGTCTAGACTGCATCTCGGGAGTTTGAACACCATCCCATTTCAACCAACCCACCCGGTTGTCAAAGGT